TTTAAAATTGGGAACCTACGGGTTTTTAAGATTTTCAATACCCATGTTTCCCGAAGCGACACTTTGTTCCACTCCTTTCATTTATACTTCAAGCGCGATTGCTATAATATATACTTCCTCGACCACTTTAAGACAGATCGATCTTAAGAAGATCATTGCTTACTCCTCAGTAGCTCATATGAATTTGGTGACTATTGGTATGTTTAGTCGGGCGGCGGCCGTTAGGTCACCTATTTTGAGTTATGGACACACAAGGCCAAAACATGTGTGCCGGGCGTGCGACCCATCAACCTACTAGCAATGGGGGAGAAAACATAGCATGTCGCAAAAAAAGTTTGATTCGAGACGTCAGCAAAACACTGCCGTCTGTTCCAAAAACAAAAGCCCCTTAGCACCCCGGGACGGGAGTGGGGGACGGCCCTACGCGCAGGCAACAGCAGCACCGGCTCTACGAAGTCAGAATGTAATCTTTCTGTTGGCTTTTTCCCAATTCATTTGTGAATAAGAATTGAAGGGCGTGAAGCGAGTGCTTCTAGCTGCTTCGCCTGCTTCTTATTATGGCGGCTATGTTTTCGTGGCGGAAATGAACGAAAAGCGATATGAACGTGCTATTTTCAAATCGATTGATAGATAGCCTGATCTGTTCTGATAGATCGAAAGAGATAGAGAGGGAATCTATCAAGAATAAGGGGAAAGATCCTATTTCTATCTATTGATGAGACAACTATCTATTCTTGATCCATCAGAAAGAAATCGATATGTATCTGATGGAGTCTACATCGTACGTAGAGCGCCCGAGCGCTTTTTAGGCCAGCTCAGTTCTCTTATCCATTGGTCCAATGCACTGGGCTCATCTCATGGAGGGAAAAGCCAGTTTGTCTTGTTTGCCGCCTGACCCTTATCTCCCCGGTATCGTCCCACACAGAAAGAAAGAGCGCGGAGCCCCGGCCCGACCTGCAGGTCCGCTAACGTAAAGCGAGGAGTTGAGCCTGAACTGGCAAACCGAAGTCACTTTCGGAACCATACTTCCTACAGCTAACATGTGTCCAGTCCCGCGGGAACGCGCAGCGCAAAGGAACGTGAGCTGCTATACCGAATCCCCCGCTGGCCATCGGGGACCGAGTGGTAAGGCCATGATCCGCAGGGGAAAATATAACTCATTCTTCCATTGGGGACAGGTGCACGAACGACAACTCCAAACGTCACACATCCGCCGCCTACCTACCGTTTAGGTGACACCAGCGATATCCAGCTAAGGTAAGGAACTTCGTGTCGCGGCTCCTCCACTCCGCTGTGGTCTCATGAACTGAACTTCGTTGCCTTCCCGCCCGCAAAGCGAATAGACGCTGTGCCGTGGGTAAGTTTTGGGGCGGGGAGCCGCAGAGAGACCAGAAGAATGATTCATTTTGATCGACGAGCTTTTTTCAGCCCAAAAACTAAGAATCAATGGAATGTTTGTCTATCCATGAACATCTATTCTATCTGTATATCTAGGGGATCTCTCTATACATATACAAGTTTTTTATGGCATGATATGATCGCCTAGCCGTAGCCGCATATCAGCTGCGCTCAATATGCGGGACGGGATTTCTGTTGGATCAGATCTTTTGGACCTAGCGAAAAGGACTCTAAGCCTTCAGGCAAGCAAGCGCAAGAGAAGCAAGCAAAGTAGAAGTAGAAGCTTTGCCAGAAGCAAGACGAGGAAGCAGAGCTGTCTACGAAGCGGTAGCTTCCCCCGACCGACTAAAATACAACAGTCGCGACCTACTTTGATTCAAAAGAAAGGAAAGGCGAAGGGGTTGGCAACAAGCAAACGGCTTTCTATCATAGTTGCAATGGAGGGTTCCAAACCTTAATTAAGTACCAAAGGCTGCTTTCGACTGGTTTCATAAGGGGGCTGTTCACTACAAGCTATCAGCGCTCAGCGCTGTCTTAGATTGAAGGTCGACTTATCTTATTGCCGTTCAATCTCTAAGTCGGGTTTCCGCTGAGAACGGAATAATGTTCGTGTCCAAAGGTGAACAAAGCCCTAGCTTTTAGAGTTCGCCGCTTTTCCCAGGCCGGAGAAGGGCTTATACTGCTCGCCTTTGTTTGATATGTTCATTCAGTACCAATACAAACTAAAACTACACCAAAATAGAAGGGCCACTATAGAAGGTAGAAGTAGCTAGCCTATAGTAGTCGGCCTAACCAAAGCGTCACGACAACATAAAATTAGCCTTATGAATTGAATCTTAAGTAGGGGGCTTAGCCCGCCTACCAATCAAAGAGGCTGAGAGTAAGCGTAAGCTCTTCGAGCTTCCCTTCATTTGCTTCGCGGGAGCCGCACATAGCTGGAAGTCAGAGGGCCCATACTACCTGCCTAACCCCTCGCTCCGAGGGACCGTAGATCGGAAAGCGCCTTCTAAACCACCCCATTCATCCAAAAGAGAAGGGAAGGGGCCTATGTATTTGCATGACCCCTGCAGATTTAACCCTATCTACACCCGGAGCCACTCCCCTAGCGGTCCTGCCACCACGTCGCAGAACGGGGGCTCGTGTGGAACCTTTTATTTCTGGCGTAACGGCGGTAAAATATTACGGCCGCCCAACATAGGGGCCGGAGGTACGGTAAACTGGGCCAAAATATGACACCCGAAGGGCCCGGCACGCACAATCCTATCCTATCCGAGTCCGAGTTTACCCCTTGCACTTCGGACAGCCGCCCATAGTAGCATCATAAGGAGGACCCCCTTTCGAGGCCGCTAAGGAAAGAGTACGGTACATAGGAAGTTGGTCTTTCTCAACGTGGTGTATAGCACGAAAAACCTTTCGATACAAGATAGGGCCGTTCACATGAAAGAACCCATTTTCCTTTCTTCTCTTATTTATCTTTCCCGAGGGGGAAAGATAAAGAGGGTCTTATGGGGGAGGGGAAAGGCTTGGGCCTACCTATCCCGATAGGACCCCATAAAAAAACGGGAGCTGTTGAGAGGTTCCATATTGCCGAGACGAAGGGCAGCACTTCTGTACGTGATCGTAGTATGTCACATCGTCTCGTCCCCGCTGCATCGAAGAGTACCTATGCACTATGTTCCGGTTCACTGATAAGGAAGATAGATTTGGGGTGGGGGTCTACGATGCGATACTCAAGTATGACCCGGGGAGATAATGCTAACTATGGGTAGAAAGCAGGAACCATAAAGTAATAAATTTCGGGGGGGTTACAGATCTCTTATACTACCATCGATCGACAGAGCGGAACGACCAGAAAAATAAGTTAAGTTAGAAAGCCGTATGATAGGTGGTAACTATCTTGTACGGTTCGGAGGGTAATCGGCGTATTCCGATCAGTGGGGGGATCTTTGGCTCTATCGAACATACAGGGAATTGGAGGTAGCATTCTACCGATGTCAAGTCATGGACTGGTTTCTTCAGCCCTTTTTCTATGTGTTGGTGTTCTATATGACCGACATAAGACTCGACTTGTTAGATATTACGGAGGTTCAGTGAGCACCATGCCGAATCTCCCTACCATTTTTTTCTCTTTCACTTTGGCTAATATGAGTTCACCTGGTACTAGCAGCTTTATCGGGGAATTTCTCATCTTAGTAGGAGCTTTCCAAAGAAATAGCTTAGTAGCCACATTAGCAGCGCTTGGGATGATTTTAGGCGCGGCCTATTCTCTTTGGCTATATAATCGTGCGGTTTCTGGGAATTTAAAACCCGATTTCCTCCATAAATTCTCCGATCCAAATGGCAGAGAAGTTTCTATATTTATACCTTTTTTTGTTGGAGGGGCGACCGTCCGTTAAACTACCAAAGAAATAAGGGTAAACCAATGTGATCATGACATTGTAGGTGCTTGCAATGGGACGGATGCGACTTCCCTCAGTTGGTTTGGGTGGCATAGCCCGTTGCAGAAGTCCCCCCTTTCTTTTCCATTTCTTTAGTCTTTAGGGAGCGACTTTACTAAACTAAAAAAAAGGCTCGCGCTAGGCGCGTACCTTTTTTGGCTGAGCCCTATCGTATCTTGCTGGGTGAGACCGATAGAAAGAAAGGACGGGGGGCAGGTACTTCTCGACCCTGTCTCCGAGGGACAGTTGAACGAGCGACTCATGAATGCTGCCGGGTCGGACGAGCCAATAACTCGAACGCGTTCGGTCTGTTTTTTGAGCAAGAATCACAGCCTTACCTTATCTTCACCATGATACGGACTCCAAGTTCTTATGGCAGAGCACGAGGATATATTTCATATATATATATAATGATGATGAGAATGGAAACCAGAAGCACGACTGGGGTCTTCGTGGTCCAAGATAATCAAACCATCAATAACAGTAACGTAAGCATGAGACTTTTTGGTAGTACCGGTGAACCAGATGGTCGCGGCGATGAAATCTGGGGCGGAGGACTTGTAGTATCTCTCTAGATCTGGCAAAAGCGAAAGAACCCCTAACATAATTCGAATGGATGCTAACCTCTTTTTTTATTGATTCAATACAATAGGGGAAAAGATCGTACAGTTCCCTACCGATACAAACTCTCAACGGATCCTCCGCGCGCTGGGCATACCTCTTCCCGTGTCTTTCTCGTGGCGGGAACAGAACAACAGAGAAAGACCCAGCCGACCGGCCCAGGGCTCGAGGGCGAGCTTTATTTATTTAAGAGAGAATGGGGAGTGAATCGAAAGGTTTCCGTTTCCGTTCTTGGTTTGGGGGCTTTCGGGCCCCGATCGATCTTTTTCGTAGTTGAGAAAGGGGGAAAGGGGTCTAAATCAATGGACATTAATGAACCATCATTGATGGACGTTGCACATGACACGATCAATTCGACTCAAGGTCCGGCGCTAATAGAAGTTGCTTACTTTCCTAGTAGCGAAGGAAAAGGGCAGGGCTTTTTTCGTATTAATAGTGGGCGGGTCTCATGAGATTATGCCGGCCAAACGAAGGTCGAAGGACCATTCAATTCATTAAGGGGCATAGCGGCGCCTTCGCCTAACGCCCGGACCTAGCAGCAGACGGGCGGGCCGTGCCTTAATTATTCAGACCGGACCAGACTCTTCTGTCTTTGAGCTGCTCCCACGCACGCAGACCGGAAAATCTCACTTGGTCCTGGACTGGACAAGTACGTAGAGAGCGAGTGGACGAAACGAGTATACAAATGAAGTGGGACCGTGGAGGGCGTCTCAATCGATCTTTTCTAGGATTCCTTATCACGCCACACATGGAGATCTTTCCATTGATAGATAAAAGAGGGACCCCCTTGAACAAATTCTTAAAGGTTAGGTTACTACCTGCTTCTACGGAAGAGGTTTACTTTGTACCGCCCGGAGGTCATATAGATCGAAATCCGGAGCAATAAGAACGAAAGGGTTGGTGTGGCCACAGCTATGACTACTGGCGCTTCAAAACAAAAGAAAGGCTTAGATTCTAAGGGCGCTACTGAAAGCCTTTTTTTAGGTCGTGTAATAGGGGAGGTGGTTGCCTCGAATTTGGTACTTCGATAGGGCGAGCAGCCCTTAAACCAAAAAAAGGTTTTGTTGTTCCCCTATTTCTTTTAAGCATTTCAGTCTCTATTTGGCCCGCTTCAAACAAAATGAGAAAAAAGGGTCGGTCAATAGCATAGCTCTTTCTTTCCCCGGTCTCCTTTCGAAGGAGAGGCCCTCGTATTCCTAATCCGGTAGGGCCGGACGGCTTTGTTTGCCCCAGCTTGGCGAATCGCATCCCCCGCACAACGACATTGTTTGTGCGCCCCTTACCCGCTTAGTCTTTCAACGGCTGGGAAGGCAGTGGTAGAAGCGAAGCCTATCGCCACGCCGACCATCAAATAGGATATTGGGCTCCTTCTCAAAGATTTGATGGAATGGCCTAGCCCACCCAAGAGTGCTTATGTCATAGGGGAACTCATGGCTGGAAACAATCCTTATGGTTTGTTTTGATATCCGGTAGGAATAATAAAAAGAAAAGTCCAGGTTGGTTGGTGAGCCTAGTGATAGGAGACTATCTAGCTTGGTTCGGAGAGCACTTGTTGGGTTAAAGATTATATTGTTGCTAAATCTTACGGCCTAAATGCTGAACTATTGACTCTACTTGTTTGGATGGGTGTTCACCCCAAAGTGTTCCCGGACCGCATGCATACATCCGTAAGTAACTTAGTGCAACATGGCAAATTGAATTGAGAGAAATCAGCAAAGAAAAGAAAAAGCATACATAATTCTATTAGCGGGAGGAATCAAGAAAAGAGGACTCCCTTCTGGGTAGCAGCGAATAAGGGGCTTAAGTCAGGCAGATCCAGGGGGAAGATTAGAGAGTTTGCTGCACTCATTCACTCCGGGTGTTAACAAAAGATTTTTCTTGTTGAGCTTTAGTGTCTCATTGCGGAAGCAGAAGTTCAATCATTCCTCATGCACTAGTCATTGCGTTGAACATCAATCTATTGCTCTGCTAAGGCATTTCAGTTAGACTTCCTAATCCTAGATGTAGATGCCGGTGGAAGAAAAAGGTCTTTGAAGGACCCACGGACAAGACTCCGTAAGACCTTTCGTTTAATATGCCTGTTTTATAACCGCAAGAACGCCTTTGAAACAAGCTTCCAGCAGCTAAGTTGACATGAACGATGCTCTGCTTCTTCGAAGCCTTGGGTTCTCTTTTTAAGGGATTCTGGTCGGTCTGCTAATGTAGCTTCTTACTTCTTTGAAGCGTATGAGGCTGCTTGTTCTGGTTGCAGCTCGAAGCGTAGATCTGCTTTCATTATGTGGATGTTGTGGAATTTTCTACTGTTTCTCGCTTGACTTTATCGGTAAAGCATTTTTTGCTAGATCGAATTGAGAGTAACTTCTTCCGCTGACTAACGTGCTTCGCTTGTGCCTTTGCAACATCCATTGCTTCTGACTATGTCGATTAAAAAGACTGAAATGCGACCAGGAAGACAGCCCTCCTAACTCATGATGCATAACAGCCGGATTCGGATAACATGAAGGAAAGGCTTTTTGGTCGATGTGTATCATAATCATAATATAATAAAGAAAGTTCCCGAGCGGGAGTGAGCCAAAACGAGGGGAAACTAAGAAAACCGCATTGACAAATGCCGGGGAAGAATCCGAGTAAGTAAACAGGCTCTGCGAAGACGCTTCTTTCTTCCATATTTTGGACCTTAGCTCCATGGAACAATATGTTACTGCTGAAACACGGAAGAATTGAAATCGTGGATCAAAACACTATGTATGGATGGTATGAACTGCCTAAACAAGAATTCTTGAACAGCGAACAACCAGTTCAGATATTCACAACCAAGAAGTACTGGATTCTCTTCTCTTTCGGATAAGCGCTGAAAGGAGAAGGAATGCCAACAGGCGTCTATTATTGAATTCACCCGACCCGATAGTACCCATTTTGGGAACGTCCAGTGCGAAAGTCACTGAATGGGTAAGTCGCCAATTCCCGAACTATGACTTTGCTTGATGATGGTACCTATGTGAGTGATAATGAGGATGAGTATGCTGGAATGCCTGCTTTGGTTGAGGATGATGATTATGAAGAGCATCCAGTTGAAGGTGAATGCATGGTTACTTTGAGGGCGCTGAATGCTCAAGTTCGAGTGCGTGCTTCTTGATTGCTTGTTGAGCTTCCCTCTTTCCGGTCCCTATTCCATTCCATCTCGTATAGAGAAGGCTTCCTGGCTTTCTTGATGGAAGAAAGCAGTTAGTGTCCGCCCTATAAAACACCCCCCTACCTTCCCCAAAAAGCACTAAACTAGGGTGAAGGTCGATGGACCCCTATCTCAAACTTTAATTAGAAACTAAGTAAATCATTCTTAATGTCAGATCTATGGAATGAACCTACCCAGATGCATGCCCGACCTTCTCTTTCCCTCTATCCCGCTCTTCCGAAAAAGCGAAGGCTTTAGGTCTATGCCTATTGCCAAGTTTCTTAGTAGTGGAAAGGGGCCTTTTCTTTACTAGTTTTTTGTATCTCTTAGTTCGGCTATTACGTATATCCCTATCCCGTAGTCCCTATGTCTGATGCTGGCCCTTTAGGCCTAGCTTTCCATTCCTCCAGCATTCCAAAACCTACAATTTTTGGAAGGTACTGCTTTTTGGTTGTTGCAAGGGACGAGCTTTCCGGGCTGTGAGAAAAGACCCTTCTGCTTCGGTCTTCTCGACTCGAAGGTTCATTCATTTTTATGTATTGATTTGCTTTAGCCCTACGTACTTACAGGAAGGATTTGATGACTGAAGTGTGTAAGGTAACGTTGCAATCTTCCTCTCCCGACAAGTCCTTTATTTCAAGCAACTCGTACAGGACTCCACCCACAGGACATAATTCGCCACCTCTCTCTAATCTCTAAAGGCGACCCAGTCCTTAAAAGAAAAGTCAAGCCTATAAAAAGGTTGTGCTTTAAGTAAAGCTTATGTTATGAGTGGCATTGCTATTTTAGAAAGGGAATTCTTTCGAACAGAACTATAAGACTGTTAAATACCAAGTAGATTGTAGAAGACTTGAAAACACTTTGACTTGGAGAGGTTCCGGTGTGATAGAATCAGCTGCTATAGCATTCTTACTTTCACTTACCGGTATGAAAGAAGTAATTATTCACTGACCTAGGCTTCTATAACGGGCATCCCTTACTCCTTTCCTTGACATCTCATTTCTTAGCAAGAATAAGTCAAACACAAAGCAAAGCTGCAAGGGTTAGGCCTTGTTACAGTTGAATTACTGAAGACCCCATATTCTAAAATACCTTTCTTTATACTGTCAATTAGTGGTCTAGTCTCTTTGCTTTTGTTGCAGTACTCTTGTGTTCCTTGAATAGTTTCAACCATGACGGGAGGCCATACCCTCACAAATCGGGTTGGTCGCATGAAATCGGTTATAGAGGGACTTGTTCGCATCCTTGGCACGGATGATGAACACAACAATTTGTACAGAACGGAACAGCGGAGTTCCCTTGGTGGGGTAACCGCTCGCTTGGATGAGTTAGAGAAGCGGGTTTCTGCAATCGCTGGTCCATCTTCATCTTCTTCTGAAACGGATTTGTCCCTTTCATCCTCGGTTTCTCTGACTTGCTCTTTCTGCTTCTGCAATCGGGAATAGGTCTGAGGTCAACTGTAAAATAAGAAGTTGAAACTGCCGGGTCAACGCTCATCCTGTCTTTCCTCCTTTCTAGGAGCTAAAGGTAGCATTCCCTTAATAGGCTGTCTACGGCAATTTCACTGTAGCAAGAAGCCCTGTGAAAACCATTTCCTAGGTTCTTGCCTGGGAAAAGGATATAAAAAAGCCTTTCTTTTGTAAGCCGTAGCTATCTTTATTAAAGAAAAAGTGAAAGATCTATTTGAATTTTGAATTAAAGAATTTAGAAAAAAGAATCATTCTCCCCTTTTAGCTTTATAAGAGAAGAGGTGGACAGAAGTTCGACTTCCAAGAGAGGCTGGAAATGGAATTCAAGTTCAAGGGCCTCACCTCCCACTCACTCCTGCTGGAAAGAGTGGGCCTCCCCTTTCTTTTCCTGTAGCCTCAGATATTAGTTTCATATATGGAGAGAAATTACCTTCTTTCTATTCGATAAGCTTTCATATCCTAATTCGCTTACAGCCTGTCCCGTGGGAATTCCCTTTGCTTAGGACCTTATCAACTCAAACTCTTTTTTTATATACTCCTTCCCTTACTTAGAGCTCTTCGGGCTTGTCCCTAGTGAGTAAAGGGGTCCCCTACAATTGATTTTTTAAAATCTAATATCAGTCTTTTTTTCCGCCCTCTCCGCCGAGACTCTTTTTGTTATAGTCAAAGGCAAAATGGAATGTTCATCGACCAAAAAGCGCTCCATCCTTATAAGAGAAAGATCAGCCGTAGTACGAAAGAATCCAAATCTCGTTTATACGATTCCATTTTGAGAAGGAACATCTCCGTCTTCATGTGCTATAGCATTGGCTTTTTCATTTTGACCTCGCGGTACATAAACAAAGTTCATATCCTTAACCCTTCCAGCTTGCTTGAGTTCTTTCTTTTTGTATGCAGCAAGATTGGCCTCTGTTGCCTCTTAATCTACAGTAATTTTATCACCAACTCTGAGTCGCCTTTGAAGACGTCACTACATATACGGAACGCGATAGCTAGTTCCATTGCTATGAGCAAAGTCTCATATTCGGCCAGGTTATTTGTTCAAGGAAAACTAAGGCGGTACGAGCGTCGCTGGACTTGGGCGGAGAGACTCCGGGACCCCTGCTCCGGAGCCATCAACTTGCACCGATCCATCGAAGTAAAGTTACCACGAGGCTTTGGAGACGCAAACAAGATTCTCATCTTTGTCCAGAAGCTTATCTCTGAGGTCTAAGGTATGAGAGGTGATAAAAGAAAGCAAGATTCTCCGCTTCGGTTTAGGCTAAGCGCTTACAGAGATTGTATCGTACTTACTTGAGGAATTTACTCAGCAGCAAGAATAGTTTCCGCGGGAGCTGCTGTCGGGCTAGGGAAAGCATTCATAGACATAAACCAAAGAATAAGCTAAGGGATAGGCAAATAAAGTCCGATCCAACAAACCTGTCTCATCAAGAAGATCCAGAGCATATTTGCGTTGACAAACTGAAAGACCCTCTGTAGACCGAGCAATTTCAAGCCCAAGGAAGTACTTGAGAGGACCGAGGTCACGAAGCTTGAAATGAAGTTGCAACTGATCTTCGAGAGTGTATCAGCTGGAACAAGAAATAGCTTATCTGCGCCAAGGAAATCCGGATCTCTCTACATACTATACGAACATGAAGACTCTTTTGGAACAATGAAATGGAACTCAATCAGTACATGTTTGTGATCAGATCAGGCAGAGTCTATATGCCTTCTTCCTTTGCTACAGCTAGCGGGTATTCATTCAAAAAGAATGCATTTACCTTTCCCCCGGGAAAGTAGGACTTGCTTCTCCGTTGAGTAAGAAAGAGGAAGAGGATGGGCTGACCGTAAACTCCATGATTGTCTCATGGATTTACAACACGATTGATCCTTCCATCCGCTCGACTATTGCGGATCGGGAGATTTCGAAGGAACTCTGGGATAGTCTCAAGAAACGTTTCTCTGTTACAAACGGGGTTCGTGTGCAACAGTTGACAAAGGAACTTTTAGGTTGTACCCAGGGGACGATGAGTGTCGAACTTGATTGTGCAAAGTTGCAGAAACTTTGGGAAGATCTGGCACAAATTTAATCAAAATCTTGATGCACGTGCGCTCACAGGGCTGAGACTGAGCGAGTGAATGAAAACAGGAAACTGATGCAGTTTCTTATGGGATTGGACGGGTCGATTTATAGCACGGTTCGGACAAACATCCTTAATATGGATCCCTTACCGAGTGTAGATCATGCCTACAACATGGTTGTCTCAAGAAGAGCAGCTACGCGGATCTGATCGTGTTGTCGAACAGCGTGGAGAAGCGGTCGCTTTTGTTGCTCAGTCAATGGGAGGCGTTCCTCTAGTTCTAGTAGCTAGGGAGACTCTTCAAGATTCCACTGAGTCTAAGTCTGATTTCCCTCCCGAGGTACGTCAATTGTTAGAGTAGTTCCTTGATGTCATGCCTGAAGAGCTTCTTAGTGAATTACCACCCAGGAGGGATATCCAGCATGCTATTTATTGAGTTCCTGGATCTCAATTGCCTAACCACACACACTATAGGATGAACTCTAAGGCAATTAATTGAGTGAAATAGGCAAGTGGAAGCGAAAGGTTTTGTTCGACATAGTCTTAGTCCTTGTGCTGTATCTGCCCTATTGACACCTAAGAAGGATGGATCTTGGGGGATGTGTGTAGATAGTATATCCATCAAAAAATTCACCGTAAAGTCTAGGTTTACCATTATATATAAATGGGCTTGAGGATATGTTAGATTTGTTGGCTGGTTCTAGTTGGTTTTCCAAGATAGACTTGCGCTGCGCGGCGGTTACCATCAAATTCGTATTAGGCCAGGAGATGAATGTAAACCCGCCTTGAAGGCCCAAGATATGGATTGTATGAATGGTTACATGCCCTTTGGATTGTCCCAGTAACTTTATGCAATCTCAAGTGCTTTTCTTAGGCTTCATTGTTTCTGCGCAAGGTATTGCAGCCGACCCTTAAAGGGTTAGGGCCATTGAAGAGTGGCCAGAATCTAAGTCTATCTCTGATATTCGTAGTTTCCACGGTTTAGCCACTCCCACAATCTTTTTTTTTTAGTATGGATATAGTTTCTCGTCGATTCAATAAACCTTTTCGATATGATATAGCCTGGTCCTTACACCCGGATTACAGTACAGGAATGTTGTTATAAATGCTTGGGACCCGCATGTTCAAGGATCACATGCTTTTTCAGAAGTTTCATTTTTTGTTTTCGTAAGGCGGTGGTAAACTCCTCTTTCCGGTAGTAGAACGCCTTCCCGCTTCCTGGATCGGCTCCCATAGAAGCCTAGATAGCACCTGTAGAGGCATAGGCCGTTGAAACCCCATCATAAGAAGCGGGGTAAGCTAGGTCGGTAAGTAGCAAGCATCTGGGTACCGGTTGAAGAAGTATCTAGATCCAGAACTAGTCGACCGCAGTTTCATCATAAATGGAAGCAGAGGCAGTTGCAGATCCTGTTGTTGAGGTAGTCTCCACCCATCATCTCCTGTGTCAGTCGATCCGATTTGATCAGCAGGTGCGAGGATAGCAGAGACAGAGATAAAAGCTTCGTCAGCAGAGACGAGAGCTGGTAATTATAGAGATTTAGCGATCAACGAATTGACCAGGAGGGAACTGGAGCAATTGCATTTTCTTTAGTTGACTGAATGGATTGACTCAGTTGACCTAGTAGCAACAGTTCCAGTTTCTATTGCTTAGTCAGCATCTGATCAAGACAGAGAGCGAGTTTACGAGCTTTAATCTAATCAGTAGCCCGCGCGTCAATCGAGCGCTAAAAGCTTCCTTTCTTTCGGGGTGCGAGTAAGTTACGGTAGTGAAGGGAAAAGAAAGAATACTAGCAGGGGGATTCATTCGATTACAAGAGGTCTTTCAAAATGCGAGCACGGGCAAGCTTATCTGTTTCAAGCAAACTAGGGGGAAACTGTTATCAAACAGAGAGGGGTGGGCATTCTTCTTTGTTTAATTGGAAACAGTCCCTTCGTTCCGGCTATAGTCCATTAGCAAGCGAGTAGGTACACCGGTTTGTTGCCATCAAGAAAGAGCTCCCTCTCCTTTCAGTCGAGCTATTTAAACCTCTCCTTTCAGTCGAGCTATTTAAACCTCTCCTTTCAGTCGAGTTGCTAAAGCACCTCTCCAGCTTCTCCGAGCTATCTATCTCAAATTAATTTACTTTACTTACGAAGCCAGTCTCCTCTATAAGACTTTCATTCCCTAGACCTCGTAGGCTGATGATTGCCTTGATTGGCCAACAGTATCAGTTCAATCTGGCATTTCATCCTTGGCCTTGGTAAGGGTGTACACTTTTTTTCATGAAGTCAATAACGAAGACGGGACCATCCCGCTCGGGCTCCAAGGTCCTCAGTTCGGGCTAGATTTGTGGTCAAGACTGGTGGCCACAAGCGACTTTGTTACATAGAAGAAGCTTTCTTCAAAACGGGCAGGCAGGATTTATCCAAAACCTGGTTACTTCGCCCTTCTAGGGGGTACTTCTAGTTCTGCCTGTCCCTCGTCCATCATCTATAAGACTGTAGGCGCACCTGAGCGCAATCTCGCTCTCGTGTGTGGGGTCTCTTCCGAATTGAATTAATAGATTGCCACTGCGTCTGATTCGAGTGTCTCCGTTTCCGTTCCTACTCTTTCTCCGAAAAATCTATCGTCTACGCTGTCTTTTTTCTCCTTTTATGCATTTTTTTGTTTTGAACCAAAAAGCCATTCTTCATATCGAACTGTCTTGAAATATTGTAATAACCTTTTACCTTTCCTAATCCTAATGCCATGGCCCTTCCCTGGCCTAACTAGACCTCCAACAGATTCAATCTTCTTCGAATGCCTTATCTACGTCTATTTATTTTTCAATCGAACTTCTCCAAGCCTTTGTCGATCTATTTCCTTAAAGAATGGGAAGGGACCAATAATGCTTTCGCCTTCGACAATCCAATCTATATGCAGAGGTATATAGAATAGAATCGAAAAAGTGTCTTTGCCTTCTTGCCGCTTGCTGACTTATTGCATTTTTCTTTCTTTCTAAATTGAATATCCCAATTCTAGCCTTCGTTAACTTAAGACAGACTACTGGGAGCGGGATAAAAAGGCTCAAGTTTAGCCCTCCTTCAATATCGGACTAACTGCCATCGACATTTTATTTTGAAATTCAAATAAGGGCCTCCCTCTCTAAAGGGAAAGAGGTCAGTCAATAGCATCTTCTTAGAATGAATTGTGATGATCCCAACTTGCTTGGACGAGGAAGTCTCCTATTCTGAATGGTGGGTTTGACCGAAGCAGCCTTTCTCTTAAACTACGATACCACTCGCCATGGATGGTACGATTCCAAGAGAAAAAAGCGCATATTAGGTTAGCTACTTAGGATGAACCACACGGGGGCGATCTCGATCCCCCATGAATCTTTTTTGAACGAGTAAGCCTATCCTCTGCAAGAGTCCGCGGTGTGAGTGGTAGTATCCGCGGTTTGCGAAAGAATAGAATAGCCCTCCCTACTCCTCCATCGAAGTGGACTTACACTTTAAGGGAAAAGGAGGGGAAATACTGTATTTTACATAGGCTGCAAAGGCTTATCTTAGAAATACATTAGGATAGCCTGGACCAACAGCAAAGTCAACTCTCACTGATTGGCCAATAGCTGGAGGGAAAGAAGCACAAAGAAAAAACAAGGTAAATGTAATCCTCCTTCCTCCCAAAACGAACATAACTGGAACAACACCCATCCTAAAGTTGAGTTGGGCCCTAGCCTCTCCCAACTCCCCGGTCATACCGTTATTTTACTAACTACCGGTCCATTTAACACCAAAAACATTTCCTGAAAGTAGACGAAAAAAACAAAGTTTTTTTTAATATTTAATAAAATAAATTAGGAATAACGATATCGTGGAAATGCTGCACGAACCCATATATATAGAAAGAGAAAGAGAATCACCTTGATACTAAACCAGATCGAGCGCTCACCTATGCTTGCGATTGGGCATCCAAATTCTGGTCTCGCAAAAAGACTTTGGTCTTCAAATTTCTATAACTTTCGGAGTGAACCCCATTTTGAACTATATCGTCAAGGAGACGATATAGCCTTTCTAGGGATTCTTCTCCCGTGCGAGTTCGGGAGTTTTCCAGCGCCCTTGCGCCCCGATTCTCCCAATCCCCCTCCGGATGAAGGATGGCCATCCGGTTGATGATTTCGGCCTTGACCTGGAAGAGATCTTCGGCTTGAATCTCGGCCAGACGGATATCCATGGCCGACGGATTGTGGGATTGCGACAAGAGTCGCCGCTGTATCCGCTCAATCGAGTCCCCCCCTATAATTTCATCGTGGGGGTAGGGGACGTCGGGCAGATCTTGATTAGCAGCTTCCTGCATAACAGGAAGAGCGGGAGGCATAGCTTGTTCCCCCGGAATCGGTTGATTGACCGATGAGGTACTTCTACTACGCCCGGAACTGGCCGAATCCTCCAAATCAAAATCGGAAGTATAGGTAAACAATTCCGAAGAGGAAGCCCCTTCGTCAGCCTGAGCCTCGTCATCACAAAAGCAAACGAGGACAGGTATGCCCATTTTCATTAGAATGACTGAGAGAAGGATAGGAAGCATCCATTTTAAAAGATGAAGAAAAAGAAAAAGTAAAAAAGGCTGTAGTTAAACTTCTTTCTGTACTTAACTATGGAGGACAACGACGTAAACTGCTTAGCGTGGGACACAGGTTTCGGCTCCTTTCTGCTAGCTAGGCTTTCGTGCTTATTTAAAGAGTATAGCCTTTACCCAGTCTGCTCATCTGTTCTTCTTTCCTTTGCTTTGTGTTTGACTTATTCTTGCTAAGAAATGAGATGTCAAGGAAAGGAGTAAGGGATGCCCGTTATAGAAGCCTAGGTCACCCTTATTTATGGAATGGGATTGATGGACGAGGGGGTGGAGGTTGCATCAATGAGTTAGCAGACGAGTCTAGAGCAAGAGTTAGAAAACGACCCTCTCTTTTGCTATTAAGGAGGCATAACGGCAAGGGGATATCGTAACTATTCTCAACAGCTGTCAACAGGTGGCCTACTAGGAGTTTCGTTTTAGGCTTTGAGTTAGGGCCTTTGCCAAAGGAATGGGACCCCTCTAAGCGAGTCAATCCCAAGAGGAACCCTAAGGTTTAAATATCCTTTAACGGGATTGGATTTGCTGCTTCCAGCTAGAAGCACATCAGTACAAGAGGGCGGACATCGAAAGTTTATCAACACCGGATTCTCCTTAATCAGAGTAGGCTGCACATGAATAGGCTCTTAGATGCGGCATACTCGCTGTTGATGGGGAATAAGTGCTCTTGGAGGATATAAAAACCATGAAACGAGGGGAATAAATACTACATATAAGATATAGTGAATGTACGAGCAGAAGAGGAATCGGTTGTGCTTGGGTACCTATGACACTTCTTCCTCAAATGTCATTGCGTGGATTAGCGCAGTAGCAGGAGTGTCAGCTATCACCCTATTTGGTCTCTTGCTTACGGTTCTTTTTACTCTTTGGAAGAATGGGTTTTTTGCAGGAATTGGTAGAAGATATCCACGCACAGAGAAGGAGCTTCGTCCCTTTCGTCTGTTTCAACCCATTTCACATCTGCTTATTTTATTTAGGAATCCAGAAAGGATTTAAACCTGGACTTGATGCCGACTGCCACTTGAAGGGACACAAGGGAAGATATTTTAAAAAGAAATCGATTAAGGAACGCTTTACTTTGAAATGTTGTTATATACTATATATATGGCATACTCTTGTCCCGTACTCCACGCTACTATACTAAATTAAGGAACTAGCCTAGCTATTTCAGGGGGAAGCTCCTAACCTGTCAGTATGAGCACGTTATACGCATCGTATGTTCCCCCCTCACCCCGCAACTTAAATCCCTATATGCGCCTATTACACAAGCACTATCATTAAGGGAAGGAGATTTAAGGGCAAGATATTTTTTTAAAGACTTTATTCGTAGACCCATTTATAGCCTTAGCTGCTTGAAAGGCTCATCCCTTATTCTTGCTTAACCTCAGCACCTATCGCACTGATTGGATTGACGCCTACCAGGAGTGCTTACCGAAGCCCATATCCGTTAACTGCCAACCCTTTGTGCCTATCGAGGCAATATTTCTACTTTCCTTACTGATTCTTACTACTGTGCTTCGTCGAAGTCGGAAGGAGATCTTTTTCTTTCTATAAGAAATTACGTCTGTCTTGGATCAGTCAATACGGAGTATTGCCTAGTTCCTAGACCAGTCGTGCTAACAACATTCTAGAAAGCGGAAGGCGGGGCACTCAAGTCAGAAGCTAACTTGCGAAGGATATTCATGATTCTCGTTTTAAAGATAGATATTCATGAGTTGTGTTGTATTTTGGATCGCTATTCCCTGCTCCGTCCGTGCCAATAGTGATCTCCTAAGTTGGTGGCTACTTCTCCCACTCGTCAAGGCAATCGTTTCGCTTCGCTGTCATTCAGGTGCCTACTCCGGTATGCGTCTGTAGTCTACGCCTGATCACACTGGGGCTGGGATTCCATTGAGCCCAGAGGAGAGGACTCGATCGATGTCGCAGTCCCCGATGACGATACCGGCAGGGCGAGAGCCACTCGTTTACCGCGCACCAATGCCCGCCTTCTCGTACTGATGTGGCAAAGTGAAAGTGTGATTAAGCAAGATTGACCGCCCTTTTAGTAGTGTCTACTGCCCGTCAGAATGGCTACTGACACATTGCACGAGGTGGCTAACCCGCGGAATAGCTTTTGGGTCGGCATAATCTAATCTAAATAAGCCCAATGGTGATTCCGAGACTTATCCTACCTACTCAAGCGGCAATCAATACACATTCAGTGATTTCTAACATCACTTACGACATTTATAATTCAGGGTTTGGGGGTTCAAGCTATATATTCATTGATATTGAGGAAGAAGAGGCAGATCAAATCTGTGCCATCAACTTGACTACATGGAACTATCAATCTAGCGTTCAAAAGAATCCCTTCTATCCTGTGAGCTCGAACCGGAAGTTCAAGCCCTGCTCTTTCCCAGTCTCCCTTTATACACTGCCTGCTTTCTTCTCCTGATCCTCCTTCCGATGCGGATCCAACTCTCTGTTTTTATGAACAAGTTCAACTCTCCATCTATGGCTGCATCCGAGCGGGAAGAGAAGTCGAGTCCATCTTTGTCTCCACTCAACCCCAGCTCGCTAAGCCGTTGATTTCCATGGATCCTTATAAACTTTGAGTCGTGATGGAAAACGTCCCCTCGCGAGAGATTGAGATAAAAGAAAGGATGATTTAGATGCGGGGAAGAGGGGAACGAGATGGCTGGCTAAGCTGCTCCACCAGGTCTCATTTCCGGCCGGGAGATGGTTTGTATGGATGGTTCGGGCAGCCGGTTCCGGAACCACGAGCTTCCTGAGAGAGTTTGAATTAGATTCATTGTTTGAAAACGCGGATTTGGCTCACTGTCGGTCGATTGACCGGTGGTTTGGTTGTTCTTAAGGCTAAGGGATGGTGGATGGGGGCAAAGAGAAGAAGGGCTAAGGCCTAAAAATTCCACTGATTGATTCTTTGATCCCGTCCACAGGTTCAGTGGTAGGTGGTTCCCCTTGACCTAGCTTTTTCTCCTTCTCTGCGGAGAATTAAAGCAAGCCATTTGAGGATCAAAACAAAATGATGGTTAGTTCGAGTCAGCTAGCTGCTCATTCAGTTCAGGTGGAAGGCAACAAGAACACTAGGAGAGGTGTGCCTGGATTGCTTGGCAATGGGATCAAGAGATGGGATTTTGCTGGCTTAACACCTTTCGGGTTAAAATCAATCAGAAGAGGTGGCTTTGAAGACTTTGAACTGCGCACTCGGGGAAGTAGAATCTCGACCTTTTTGAAATGCATTGTCTATGCGGGTTTCTTCTCATTGGATGCTAGAGAAGATAGGTCTGGCTTGGGCTGGTTCACCGGTTCCACCGAAAACTCTCATTTGTTGAAGCGGAGCTATAAGAATAAAGCGAAGTAGAACGAAGTGAAGCAATAAGAAGTGAAGCTATTAGGGTTAAACCGATGTCCGCTTTGGTGAGAGGTATGGCTTGCTGGGGGACACCCAAGGAATTACGTATGTGAACACGAGTCTTGATTCAGCCTTATACGGAAAAAGGGTTATAGCTTCGACTGTTGAAAGGAAAGCCCGTCCATCAAGTCTGTATAGTTCTAGTTCAGTCCCGCTAGAAGTGATCCAATCTTGTTTGGGAATTGCCTGTGGGAACCCCCTTCGTTACGGTCGATCTTTTCGCAAAGTTAATCGACGTGGTGTCCCAGCTTAAACTTTTGACTTGGTAAAGTTTAAGGTTCTACCGAAGCAGGGAAGCTCTAGGGTTTTGCTAACCGGTGTGAAGTTGAGTTATATCTTTCCCTAGTTCATGCAAGGCTAACCTTCGGGTTTCTGCTTTCAGGCAAGTCGCTAAGTCGTCTTAATCCAGCGACGAAAACTCCTGCGCTAGGAGAAGCGCTCAATCCCGCCGCTGAGATGCTCAGTCCGTTGCTTCTTCCTTTCCGGCTCTTTAGACCAATACCAATTCTAGGTGCATATTCCATTCGTGCATCTGCAGTTTCCTTTTCTTTCTACTTGCTCTGTTCCAGAGCAGTCCTGACTATGATGTAGTATAGGGAATTCTAATAAAACAGAAAGAGGAGAAAGCGCCATAGTGAGAATGAGAACCGCTATGTAGCCAAGTAAAAGTACTAGAAATAGCACTATACAGATTGCTGACACTTCTTGTTACTTGACCAAATCACAACAAACAATAAATACTAGGAGTCACATGACATTTTTCTAACTAAAGCCAAGCTAAGCTAACGGGAGGGAAAGGCCCAGCAAGGCAAAAATAGAGCATCGAAGTGAGCATATAAAAAGAAGTGCTTAAAACTAAGTAAATGGGCGACCACCTTCAACATGAATTACTTTATGGAAGCAGGCTATGCCGCCACACCTCCCCTGTGAAAGAGGGCTACGCAGCTGATTCGGTTAATTCTAATATGATATGAAATTTCCATCTCTTCTATAATCGACACTATGAATATCGTAAGATAAGAAAGCTGCTAGCAGAGGGTGATCGTGGATTGGTCAAGTTCCGTGTACTGATTCTCATCGAGATTGGGTTGGTCTTCAGTGTGGGCAGTCTCCTATATCAAAGAAAATAGTAAGAGAAAGAGAAAGAAGAAGCAAGGCCCTTAGACGAGTAGGCGAGATAGATAGGGGCGCAAACGCTAAAAAGCCCTTTTCTTGCTGGGAAGAAGCGGGGTAGAGGAATTGGTCAACTCATCAGGCTCATGACCTGAAGATTGCAGGTTCGAATCCTGCCCCCGCCTAATCATCTGAGGCCGTAGTCAGCCTCCAGATGCTTGGGCGTCCAGTCACTCTGTGACTTGGCGTTAGTGGTGATGAACCACTATGCCTCTTTACTAGCCATGTGTTGGTGAGAGGCCCCATGGGGCGCACTCACAGTTGCTACTATCGATCGACCCGGAGCCGACCGAAGGTCCTTAGTAGCGATTTGTTGGGTTACCTAGTTATGACCTTGATGCACGTTGGTGCATCGGGATGCACTGGTTGATGCGGAAGCCCAGCGAGAAAGGCCCTGACCCTGCCATGTTCTGCACCCTCTACAATGAGCTATTTCACCCGTACTTAGAGGACTGGTGGTATACTTTGATCGTGGGCTATAGCCATTCGTTAAACGACCACGTTAGCCACCTCCGGGCCGTAAGGTGTTAAGGAAGAATCACTCCTATGTAAAGAAAGAGAAAAGCTTCTACTAAAGCAAGACTACCAGGGTCGGTTAGTAAGGGGGCAGAATCATCAGCATTAGATTACACATGAGCATAAGAAGTTTTTGGTTTTCCCACAAACTGAGTAAGATAAAAGGGGTCCGCCTACCTAACTCAACTCGATTAATAAGAAATGCTTGCAGCTCTCGCCGCACTATCTCTTGCTCGTTGCTTGGCGGCTTTCTCCGCTTTCTAATACGAGAGTTCATCTGGACTTACTATTCAGGTACTAAGAGCATCTTTGAGCTTCTTTCCATGCCTGTCTGCTGCTTTGTCTGACTATTAGTCCTAGTCCTACTCTCTTTCCAACCCTACCTTCCTTATTTCTTTCCCGAAAGCCTAGAAGCAATAAAGATTCTTTCTAAGTGAAGGAAAAGTAGTTCCGGTGAACAATTCAGTAAGGCGATGAGGGAACAAAAATTCATCCCTTCAAACAGACTTTAAAGAAAGGGGGCTTTATGAAAGTCCTCGTGCTCGTGTGTGCGAAAGTGAATTCCTCTGTCCTGTGCGCGGAAGGCATAGGCTAAGGTTGAAGTACAGTAGTAAAGGTAAAGTAGTAAAGTCAGTCTTCCCTAATAGCTTCACTTCGCTCCGCTTCGTTCGTCCCTTCTCCTCGCTACTCTCTCTGGACTAAGGAGGGATCTTACAACTCGGAAATTACCAGAGATTGATTGATGAAGTACTGCCTTACCCTACCCCCTATCAACAGTAGACCGTCTTAAAGATATGCAAAAGAGTCATATTCTATAACCAACCCCGAAATCCCCGATCTACGAGTGGATATTGCCTTTGAATCGGTGGTAATTCTTCTTTCAGACTGGCCTAAGAGTTCGGTCCCTGGTACTGTGCCTATTCACTCTTCCTAAGGCTATCCAGAAGGGGTAGTAGCATTCTCTTTCTAGTCTTTCTTTCTTAGCTCTGACTTAGCTCTTAGGGATAGATCTTCTTCCCCCTTCTATGACCTTAGGCACAATAAGGCTCACTAAGAAGCCCAACCCTGCGTATAATGCTTATCCAGCAAAGGAAAGGATTTGTCCCTTTCATCCGAGGAGTCTTTTTTTTTCTCTGACTTGCTCTTTAAAAAAGTTTATTAACCTCTGCTTCCCCAGGGGTAATTCCCAAAAAGAAAAGCAAGAGGAAAGAGGCTAGCAGTGCGTATTCCATCAACAGTAAAGGAAGAAAGGAAAGCAGTCAAGCCTAAACCTTACTTACTCCTAGTAGGCCAATCACTGCCCTTTTGAATGTTAAGTGGATTCTGTAAGAGTAACGGCGTATTCTCTAGCAGCAGCAGCAGATTCTGTTCCTCAAATCCCAAACAAAAGGAGTCGGCCTTTCCGGTCTTTGATAAAGAATTAATGGTCAATAAGTTCCTTGGAAGGAATTTCCCGGGATCAGTACTCCTTTAATAAAGCGTCGAAGGGGCTAATTTCTTTGGTGAATCAGAAGCAGTAGCAATAGGACCAAGGGCGGGCTTTGAGAAGAAGGCCTTTGCCTTAGGAGCTCAGCTCGGAGAAAGAAATGGAGGTTTCTATTGATCATCAAAAGGTGCAATTTTGACAGAGGCTGAAGCCTTCCCATAACAAAGAAAGTCTTCGTCTAAGCCAGCCAGGGTAAGTGGTGGTCAGCTGTCCCCACTACCATATGAGTTGGTCGGAAAGGCAGATAGCCAAGCCAGAGGTGACGGGAGAAAAGCAAGGCAAGGGCTTAGCCCGAGCACGGAAGACAAAGCAAATCGAGATTCTTCTAAAGAAAAAGGGGGTTACTACACCTATCTAATCTAACAACAGAGCTAGCGAACTACAGCTCGAAAGCGGCAAACGGAGGAAGGGTAACGACGTCTGGGCTTATGGTTCATGGTCACTTCTCAGTAAATGGTCTATCTTCTATAATAGAAAGAAAGACTTTCCTTTACTCGCTTCGATGGGGCGGTAGCACGGGCTAGCTCAATTGGGTTATATAGGGCAAAAAGGCGCCTGCCGAATCAACGTGATAGAGGGAGAGAGGAAATCAAACTATGCGTTCAAGTTCCGAACCCAAAATGGAACACTTTTACTACAGGCAAGGGGTTGCTATCAAAAGCCGGCCATCTGCTTTCTTCCTTTGAATTACTAGGTCTGTGAACTGAATCATCGGATGCAAAAGGCGCATAGCCGACATCAACGTGAAGTGCAGCCCTTCCATTTTCAGGTCTAGTGCTAGACCCTGACCGGTTAAACCGCGACGATCAAATGCTTTCATATGGTTGGCTGCCTTCGATAGAAACGAAAGGGTGTTAATCCGCACGGGACCAGATAGGCCGAGGGTTAGAAGCCCGCCTTAACGCCTTATCCAAAGAGTTGTCCTTCTGAGGCTAACCCCTGCGCAAAAGAACGAAAACGGGGATGGAAAATAAGGAGGCTAATAAAATCTCTCTCAAAGAACGACTCTCTAAAGTCGAAGATTTCGATGAAAGCAAGGTATACACCATCTTTGACATGTTGATCGCAAAGGGTTAGCTGACTCTACCTCCGTGTAAGCGACCCGCCGAGATCGAGAAAGTGGATGATTCCAACTACTGTCGGTACCACAGGTCGTGGGACATAGACTAACACAGGGTTTTGTCTTTAAAGAGCTGGTGCAAGAAGGCCTCCGGACAAAGGCATTAACACTAGGAGAAGAATAAAGCCTTTCATAACCTCCGAGATCTTAAGGAAGGAAAAAAGAAACTTTCTTCGGGTCACGACTTCCAGAAGGAGTCATATCATTCGACTGATTGTCTCCATTTAATAAAAAAGATCCAGATACCGCTCTCAACGCTCTACTCTCTTCCGAGAGCAATCCATAGTTGTTAATCGGAACATCTCGCCCCCCCTTCACCTGGGCTGAGACGTGACCTCTTCTCCTCGTTTTCATTGGGTCACTCACTCGCCTACAGGTGAGAGAAGAGTGATTTGAATTACCTTTAATTAAAGGTGACTTCACTCGCTTCCTTTGGAAAAAGAGTAAGAACTGATAGTCATCGCCTTTCCCTTTCGACTGGCATTATCACATCGCCATCAACAAATTCAATAGCTGCTCCTAGCCCGATTCCAAGACCTGGACCTCTTGAAGGTTTGAAAGCAGCCCTTATTCCATCAACAGCTCAATCGATGGGACTTGCTTTTCTTCCTAAAGGAAGTTAGCCGGAGCCGGTAGAAATGACTGACTTAAGATAGAGCCCTAACAGAGTCCATTCTCCGAATAGTAACCCAGGAAACATTCTATTTGGCAAGCCAAAGATCTGATTCACTAGCATAGGAAACCAACTGCTAGGCCAAGAAGCCCAAGGTAAGGGAGGAACGTCATGGCTAGAGGTCGAAGAAGCTCCAACCCCGGCGATCTAAGTGAGGCGATGCCTTTGAAGTAGCGGACCTGGGCCCATCCATAGGTGTGACTTAACTCGCCGATCAGGCGTATACTGATGACATTATGAGAAAGAAGATTCTTATGAGAGAAAGCCTCCAATACGTTCGTGCATTTGCTTGCCTTGCCGTTTTCATACGTTCATCAGTGGGAGCCTGAAGCTGAGACCTGGGAGAGGAGACCAGACTTAAGTAAGGCCTAACTTGAAACTATGTACCGTAGTTTGAGCAATCATAAAAAGATCCAAAAGGAAAGCGGAGCGCCCCTTTCCCCGCTGAGTAGGACAGGGAGCCTGAGCTTGTTAATCCCGGTTGTGAAGCACAAGTGATAGGCTCTTCAGGTCTGAGTAGTCCTGTGTTCGGCTTATTACTAATAGTAGGCCTATTCGAGTATCGTCTATCGGCATTCCCCGTGGCGGCGTGAGTAGGTAAATAAACCCGCGGCCTAGTAGTAAGCAGGAAGAATACCCGACCTCGAAGCAGCAATACCAAGGAAAGAAGGCCAATAGGCAAGTAGGCCAACCGGTAAGTAGTCCAAGAGTAGGCCAAGAGGAAAGTGGCGAAGCTTGGGAGCCTGTAGTAAAAAGGAAAAGAGGTCGTCCGCCAAAACATGCTGTCCCAATGTTACAACAAAGTCAATCTAAGGCAGGAAACAGGTCGGCAGCTTCTCTCTCTAAGGATGTTTAATTATGAATTGTCTTTTTTGGAATATTAGAGGTGCTAATAAGACGTCTTTGCGCCGCTTGAAAAAATGTTGTTATGTAAAGTAAAGGTTTCTCTTTAACGTGCTTATTTCTTTTTGAGCCATTTGGCAATTCGGATAAGATGGAATTGGTGCGGAAACCATTAGGTTTTGATGGTGCTCTTGCTTCACAAAACTCAAAAATATGGGCTCTTTGGCGAGGAAATGTCACCTGGATAAACAAACGCCACAGTTTCTTCATTTGCGAGTTAAACAAGGATTGTTAAACAAGGATTTCTTTGTCTCGGCTGTATATGCCAAGTGCTCGCGACAGGAAAGGCTGCATTTGTGGGAGGATTTGATTAATTTGCAACAGTCAGTCGCATCACTCCCATGGCTAGTTGGAGGTGATTTCAATGTCATTGCATCCCCCGGAGGAGTATATTGGTAATTCTGTTCAGGACCTCAGCTCTATGCAGGATTTTGCTAATTTTATCACTAGCTCGGGTCTTCAGGAATTGCCAGTCACAGGTGGCCCATTTACTTGGGCGGGGGTTCGATCGAATGGTAGAGTGTGGAAGAAACTTGATCGATTGCTTTTTAACACGGAATGGATACTCTCTAATCCAGGTGTGGTGGAGCAACTTAGTAGGGTCACATCTGATCATTCGCCTCTACTCTTCAAGTTCACAAGCCAGACTCGAGCTCGGCCTTCCTCATTTAAGTTTCAAACCATGTGGGCTGCAAGGCCAGATTTTCTTGACACGGTAAGGTCCAGTTGGGATGCTCCAATCCAAGGGTATGGTATGCTACAATTTTCCTTGAAGTTAAGGCGGTTGAAGAAGGATCTTTCGGTGTGGAACAGGGAGAAATTTGGAAATGTGCAGGAGAATATTAGAAAGGCGGAGGCTATTCTCAAAACAAAAGAGATGTCTTATGATATATCGGGTTCTGATTCGGATTTGTTGGCTCTCAATCATGCACAGGCCACTCATCTGCGCGCTTTATCGGAAGAGGAGGCTTTCTGGAAGCAAAAGGCGCGGGTGAAGTGGACGTTGGAAGGAGAAAGGAATACAAAATTTTACCATACGGCAGTGGCTGTTAAGCGTGCCAAGCTATCAATTAATCGTATAAAGGATGATAATGGTGATTGGATTGATGATATGGATCAGATGAAGCAAGAGGCAGTGTCTTTCTTCCAGGATTTATTAGCCCCAGCCAATCTGAATTTGGACTCTTCTGCAATGTCTTTTTTTCAGGGCTTTGTTCCTACTTTGGTGAGGGAGGAACAAAATACGGCTCTTCTGGCATCAGTGCAATTGCATTCAATTAAAGAAGCTGTTCAGTTGTTGGATGAGGACAGTGCGCCTGGACTCGATGGTTTTTCCGGTTTTTTCTATAGGTCCTGTTGGGATATTATCTCATCGGATTTATTACAGGCTGTTCAGGAGTTCTTTGTTGGAGTTCCCATCCCGAGATCCATTGCTAGTACAATGATGGTTTTGTTGCCTAAGTCTGACTCCCCTTCCTCTTTTGCGGATTTTAGGCCAATTAGCCTGTGCAACTTTATTAAAAAAATTATCTCAAGGATTCTTTGTCAGCGTCTGAAGCCAATTCTGCCTGACCTGATTTTGGAGGAGCAATGTGCTTTTGTAAAAGGTCGGGACATTTCTGCTTCGCTGCTTTTCTACTTTTCAGGTTAGATGCCCCGGTCAGAGAGTTAACCATTAAGAAAGAAGCTCAATTACATCTCTCCTCTCCTTGGTTGTCGAGCATCTGCAAACCTCTCCAACACTCAATTACATCGACCCTATTCCCCTTCTTACCCGAGGTCACTCCCTGTTGTATTTCTTTTTTATTCCTTCTCGCTGTCCCAAGACCAGAAAACCACTCTGTACCAGAGATAGCCTTCTTCCTTGCCTAGTCTTCTTTCTAAGGTGCAGGCCATCCTGCAGGAGTTCCTTCTTCCGTAGAGGCAATTGTAGTTCTAAGTCAATCGAGTGCTCCTTACAACAAAGCCAGAGCTAGTTCTTTCCAACTATCTTGGAGCTCTTTCGATCATGCCTATCGTTATTCTCTCGATCCAGCCGAACTTACTTCGATGTAAGATGGAGTTTCAGTCTTAGGGTAAGCAGCTCCGTACACCATTCGGATATCAGCAGTTTCTGTCCTAAGGCAAGCCCCTGCATCTCTAGTGAGAAAGGCATCTAGTTTTTCTGCCTTGCTCGTCTTAGCCTATCCTATGGTTCGAACTGTGACCTGAAAGACCATTGTTTGCGTGCGTAGCCTCCCTGCTCTCGCTCGCCCTAAGAAGGTTTTGTTCAATTGCTCTCTCTCAGAGAGAGTGATTGGTAAGACTCCACCTGTCCCTCTTACCGCTTCTTTCTCCGAGCCAACCTTTTGCCCTTCTCCTCAATTGAAAGTCAAATCTTAAGCTGCCTTGCGGTAAAGCCGTTTATATCGTTAGATAGCATTTCCGGGTCGGGCGAGCAACCCCCTTTCGCCCATTTTTCATCCAAACGAGTTAGTCCATTTCGGATTTCCGGTGAACGGTATAGTGGACAGGGAAGAGCTCTATCGTCTAAATTCCCTTTCGATGCAATGTCGTCTTGTCAGTATATACTGATACTGAAAAGGGTCTTGATGGGCGATCACGTTTTTTTACGCTCGTCGTGGTAAGAAGTAGGGCCAGAGTATCAATGCATCGAAGGCCAGGATTTCACTTTCGGATAGCTTTGTATTGGCTCACTCGCTCCGACTTACGAAACACGCTTCGCTGTCTCGCCCTGAACGCTGCGGGTCAGGCACCCCCCGTTGCATCAGATGAGGTGTTCAGTTAGTTACACCAGTTCGGGAATCCTCTCTCATTGCCAGTACGACTGATCCCTAAGATTGGGTGGGCCACAATCCCTTAGATCTTGTGAGGGCGTTCCTTTAGATTAGAGAATTTCATCTTTCCACGGCATGCGGATTTCATTCAGTGATGCGTCAAGTCACCTTATCGTGCATACCAAAGTTTAGGTTCTATTGATCTTCCTAGTCGTACTCGTTTCAGGCCTTGGCAGCTATTCAGTGGAAACTCCACCTTCCACTCAAACACAAACCCAGAAGGGAACTCAGCCTCATAAAGCATATATTACAGCACAGGCATCGTAAGAGGTGGATAGTAGTCGCTTTAGGTAGTCCTATGGTAGGTAACCGACCGCTTTAAATCTAATAATAAACAAAGCTCCATACGGGAAAACGAGACCCTTTCATAAGGAAAGAATGATTGTTGCTTCAAAAAACTCTTTTCTTTATCAGTTCGAGAAAGCTCATTCGGGATGCTTTGATCCTTCTTTCATTCTTTATAGGGGAGTCAGTCGTCATGGAACAAGCATAACATATTTCCATTCGTGGACCCGGGGGCGCGCATGTCATATACGATGGAATGAGATAGATCCCATCCTAACCCCCACCTGGCTGCTCAATACCAACCATTAGAGGTGAGGTGGCTTACGCCTTCCCAAGGGGATAGGAACGTACTGAATCAACAGGCAGGCAGACAGGACTGACGCGAACGAGCAATCGCCGCTAATCACTCGTACTCCTCCTAGCTCATGATTCAGTCTGTGGTCACGGAGCTATGTAAGACCTCTGTACTAAAGTACCTGGTCCTTTACTTGACCAAGGCTATGGTGGACCTAAGAAATGTGCCGAGCAGAATAGCAGCATCATGCTTTCATTTAATAAGGATGTTAAGCTAGCTCGATCGCAGGAAATGATGGAAAGGTTGTAGCCCCAGTGGCAAGAAGAACAAGGTAACGGATGGAAGATAGATAGAACGAGGTTACATTGGAACTGGCAGTCAAGTAAGAAAGCGGCTATGAGGGATAGGAGCCCTTCTTCTCGAGCCAGGAGCCTGCCTTTGGATGGGCTTTTGGGAATGAATGATAGAGCACAGGCAAGGCATAAGTCCAAAAGAAGCACGGGCATTTGCTGGGACTTGAATGGGCATGCTAGAATAAGTCCTTTCGATCCTCAGAAAGGGCTCGCCCTTCTCTTTTTATTGATTCTCGCTAAAGGATCGAGTACTTTGATTGGTCTTTTTCTTCGAACCTTCGATCAAGTCACCCCAACCAGTGCAAGCGAGTGAACTAAACTACCGGCATGGGCGGATAGGCCCTAAACCTACTCATTCTAATCATGAATGGAATAGGTGCGCCTATCAACCGTAGGGATTGGGTGCGGGGCTAAGACCGGATGTGCAAGAGAGACTGGGCTTGGGTATACCAAATGATAGAAGGAAGCCTGAACGCATTCTCCTTCAATAGCAATAGCAAAGGCCTTTTCTAAGCCTGTGCTAAGGTAAGCTCTCCGGAAAGTGCCAGTCCTTCTCCATATGAGTGTCAATAGGGTAAAAAGAAAATAGGCCTGCCAATAAGGTAGTAAAACGGCAGATAGAGACTATCTATATATATTTACCAGTTTATCCTCAACCAATGAATCCCACTAGCGGGACAACTAGTTTGCGGCTAGGCAGAACATAAACGTAAGGGGAATAGAGGTATACTTGCTGGGAATGAAACTAGAAAGTCACTTCAAGACTGAATTGCTTACAGCACCTCCTACCTGGAAAGACTCTTAGCTTTCAACATTTATGTATACGTAGAAGGGGGATCAAAATCGGCCTAAAGGAAAACGACTCCCCAATGGATCGAGTTATCTCATTCCTGGCTTTTGTGTGAAACCAGTAAATCCCTCCACTTGAACAAGTTCTTTCAACCTACTTCTCATGCCAAGGAGAGAAGCAAGGAGAACAAAGAAGCGAAGGTGGGAGTACTTTAGAGAGTCCACTTTGGGATTTGACCATCATAATATTCTATATCCTATCTGATATATCATCGTTTTATCAAGTAGTCCTACCCACTAATCCAGTAAGCTTTAGTCGATGGATGGTTCGGTTGCTTTCCCTCTTGGAGTCGTTGACTCTTAGGTCTTCCACTTCGACGTTCAAGGGTATCATATCTTTAGTGGACCAAGTTCCCGTCTTCGACTCTGTCTTTCGTTGGACTTTCATTGCCCAAGGGCCATACAAAGGACATGGGAAACGATGTGTCCTTATAGAACGATTACAAGAGTTCCTCTCTATGTTCGATCTCCCGATAGGCAACCGGCGAGAGGAGAGACTTGCGGTAGTGAGAAAGGACTGGTAAGGACTTTAACCTAGAGGGAGTGTTCGCTCTGCAAGAACAAATAGAGTTGACTCAGTGTCCATTCATACTAATGGGTGAACGGCTAGACCGCCGCCTTGGGACAAGGTTCGAAACTAGGCATACCCGCCATCTCTGTCAAACTCACGAAAATAGCCTAACACTAAGTCAATCGAAACTCTATTGTAGTCCTAGGAAAGGCACTTTCGAAGGTAAGAGCTCAGTTCGTTAGCGATGTCACCAAGGGCCGGAGGAAGGAAGGAGCTCACGATTGCCAAGTAAGCATGAATACGACCCTTCCTACTTTCTTTTTTTTAGTCTTTCGCGCGGAACGACCACCAGAGACAGGAAACGCGGCAACTCAGTCCCCACTCAGCGCCCTTGACTCATATGGCTTTCTTTCAAACTGACTCTGTGAATAACCGGTCTTGTCGTATCAATCAACATTTCATATAATATTGATATTGAATAAAGAATTAAGAATTCCATAGCCTCGTTCTTGCAAGCAAGACGTGATCCCCTGCTTAGGCCAGTCCTTTTCATAGCAACTGCTGACCCCTCGCCGAAGATGACCGGGGCTAAGCGATCTGCCGAAGCTAGCGGAGGGAGGAGGGAACTCCCATTCAAAGCTCAGTGGTAGCACTAGACTTCGGTACTCCCACCCGATGGAATCTTTCTGCTATTCATACGTATGTCTGGCGAAGAGCACCAGTGAAGTGAGGCACGAAAGGCTTTAAAGAGCTCACGCGGATTATGCCTACCTTGGCTACTGGCGAAGATGGAGTCAATTTACTTAACCAAAGCCATACCTGACTGACTTAGGAAGCGGCTTTTTCTTAGCCTTTCCACCTTCTGCCCGAGCCAACAGCCCGATCCTTTCATGGAGGAAGGACTTCGTACCGTACCAGGGCTGGAATCCAAGTGGAAGAAATTGCTGCATTTATATGAAAGGATCTTCTGCGCCTAAGCCAACGATTCAGATAAGGCTCGAGAGTGAAATAGAACCTTTACTTGAATTTGAATATAAACCCATAATACTAACTCTGCGATCGCCTATGTCTTTCTATAGAACACGATCCCCTAGCCTAAATCCTTAGAAAGAGGTCTGGCTATGGTCGAGAATGAGGTCACACTAAGCAGGAATCTTTCTAAACCCCTTCGTTCCCCCCTTCCCGTTCATCTGAAAGGAAGAGGAAATCGAACCGATGAATATATATGTATAATAGGAGAGAAAGCGCAAGGCAGGCTAAAGTAGGCAGATACGGGAGCAGGGAAAATCCACCTATGGGAAGGAATCAGTCCCAAAGCTTTCTATTCTTTCATAAGCAGGGGTCGGGGGCGGAAGTCTTTAGGAGCAGTCCATTCGAGTTCGTTTTCTTCCATAGTAGCGATCCATAGGCGAGCGAGTAGGTTTCATACGAGGAAAGGGAATTTTTGAGTTTAGACCCTTAGGCGTGGATATGTCGTTTCGGTAGTAAATGGGCTAGAGCTTTTCGGGGTTCTCAGAGGTCTTGATTGAATATGTCGAAATAGGCTTTCCATAGGGCCCTTCATATGGCTTGTAGTTCAAGACTAGCAGCCCCTACTACTCTACTCCTAGTCCTACTACTAAGAAAGGCTAAAACAGCTGGTAAACCGAAACTCTATCTAAGCTAAGAGAAATCCATCTTGTCTTTTCTCTAGCTCTTTCATACCCTGTATTCACTCCTAAAGAATTGGAATGGATTCAGCAGCAGTTCGAAAGGGCTAACCTAGTCGGGAATCTTCAGCGTCGAGGGGCATTGAAGAAGTCCTCAATGGTAACCTGGTCGTTGTCGTTAAGGGCGGTACCACAATACCAACGACAATACCGTACCGGACCAGACCACTCGATAAATTATTTATCCTCAGGACGACTAAACACGTCATCCCGGATCAGTCAACAATCTCGGGGTCTCATCTCAAAGTAAATAATGACACCTCTCAGGTAAGGGTTCAGAGGTAAACACCATAGCTCGAACGGGAGCCTGAAGCGGTTGTACATTGCAAGAACCCTCTCGAAGTGAAGGGATCCAAACGTTCTAGAATAAAAAAAGAGTGAGAAAATGGAGCTCCAGTTAGTCCAGTCATTCTAGCTCCCCGGGTTATACTAGCTCATTCAAGCTCTGTGGAGTCGACGCCTTTAGGTCTATAGGGTTCGTAACTTGACAGGTTTAGTCATTCCAGTCAGTCCGGTAGGTATAGTCCGTATAGTCGTAATTGGGATAAATGAAATAGATCTCGGTTAACGTTCGCTTCATCAGCTGTCTCGATTGAATGAATCTCTCCTCCAGCCATGGTAGATCTTCAATTTGCCTTCTACCTTTACCCGGATCCGACAGAATGTTCTTCCTCTAGCCGACCCACACCCCAAAAGCGTAGGGGGGGACATACGAGGTAGTGACCGAATGACTCAATGTGTCTGTCTTTCCAAGGGATGGGCCCTGCTTTCTTCTGCTTCTGATTGGCACGAACAGTATAATAACATAACCGTTTTGTGTAAGGAAGTAAGTAAGATTGGTCTCACTTTGTCTCTTCTGTTTGCATTCCTTTGTTGAGAATAGCATTTTCTCCTTCGGACCCTTGTTTTGTTTTAATTAGAATTACTCTAGACTATCGTTTTAGAGACTGAATCTTGAGGAATACGTTATTTCCCATTCATCCATAAGCATGCCTCCCTCATCGGATTCCCGACACTTGTCAGACTTCTTCCCGTGTGGGGCTAGCATGGGCCTCCCATTCGGTATCAGAAAAAAGAGCCCAGTCCAGGAACTGAAGGGACTGAATACACCGACCCCGCTCTTTTTCCCTGTCTCCCGCACCTCCAACCCGCAAGGGCGGATTCGTTTAAAGCTTTCAACCAAAGAGCTCCAATGCGATAGATTGCTGAACAGCTCTTGCTAAGACTAAGCTTTGTCACAGCGAGAGTTAGGTTAAACAAGCGATATGCGCTAATTCCTATCTAAATTGTAAAGATGTCGCAGACCTGTTCTGTTTAATAAGCCATAGATTTTCAATCTCTCGCCACTAATCTGCAAAGAAGAGGAAGGCTAAACAGCTTGCACTGTCTTCAATCACGGTAACTTCTCAACAAGGAAAGGACTTTTTATTCTTCCATTTTTCTTTTCCTAATAAAGAAGAAGTAGCTCGTCATCATTCCCTGAGGAAGTAGTTAAAGAGTCAGTCACTCTAGCGAAATCCTATTCAAAGAAGAGTTTCAAGTCTGCCTAATCCTACTCCAATCTAAGTAGCTAGCCTAAGAGGAAGTACTTTACAACAAAAATGTTCTTAATGAGATTTTCCAGCTATATGGAGATAGAATTTGTCCGATTTCGATCATCATCTATTAGTGAAATTGACTTGATGCCAATTTATACCACCTTGCGAGGAGAAGGTCAAAATGGCATGATGAGAACAAATGGTAGGAATGACCAGGAATTCGTCCTAAACTTAAGTATGTGTGTCATAGGCTGACCGCACGAGTAGAAGATCTGGCAGGGTCCCTCGTCTCTATGCCTAACATTTCTTTTGTAAGAAGATCAAATCAAAAAAGGATATTTTTTAGCACCTAAATGCAGCTCGATCCGGCTTAGATCACAGGCTGATGCAGTAAAGTACGTCATGGTCAAAGGCCTTGCAGGACGTTTAGCGAGATGGGATAAGACTTCCAACGCCAACTTCATCGGAGCTCTAGCCACTAGGAGCAAAAACCCTTTATTTATTAAATTCAAGTTCCAACTATTTCTTTTAGTAGTCAAAATAGCAGCCTGTTGCTGGGCCATCACCAATCGCTCTGCAATCCTGGCCCTTAGCCGTGTCATAGGGACACACTCTTCAAAACGCCTACTTGTACGGATGGTTTTTGGGCTTGAAGACATCACTCCTGTAGTTTTCTTTGCCTCTTTCTGGCTACCATAAGCGAGCACATCATCACGTGTAACACGACCTGCTTTTCCACTTCCCTCAATCGCCTCTAGAGAAATATCTAGAGCAGCAGGGCCTGCTAATTTTGACACCGCGACCTCCTTCTTCTCTTCTAAAGAGGCGGGAGGTTGTTGCTGTCCTTTTACTACACTGGAAGCTTTAACGGCTGCTGTTTCTGCCTCCAATCGGCCAGTTCAAACATAATTGAATGGTCAACTCATCAAGCAAGCGCCGCTATAGGGTTGCAAAGACTCGAGGGGGGGAAAACCTGTTTTGGATCTTTGACCACTCCTGCCAGCCTGGTGATGACATCCACCGAGCACCTAAGATAGAACCCGGGGACTCTTAGAGCTATCTTGAAAGGTCCCATGAGCTGCCTCGGAAAGACCCCAAGCTATCTAGTTTCAGTTCGCTAGCAAGTGTGAGTGATCAAGCCAGAGTTGTAATAAAATGCGTACCTTCCCGTCCTTATGTCGGAGAATCCTTCTGTATAGCCAGTAAGTAAGCCAGTGCATTTTGCTCTTGTGGAACTCTTCAAAAGTGGAGGTGGACATCAGAGACATCACCCCTCAAGCCATTCACGCCCACCTTAGGTGTAAGGTATCTCATAATACTTTTATTGCCACATTTATTTATGCTTTCCATTCAGTATCACATAGGAGGGGGTTGTGGGAAAATCTCTTTCATGTTAATCCGGGGAGTAGCATTCCTTGGTTATTACTTGGAGACTAAAATTCTGTTATGGATGTGGAGGATCGTCATTACCAGCCCTTTCTCTGTTTGAATCATTTCTCTTTCTCTGGCCGAACAGCAAAATAGAAAAGAATATCATGGAATCTCATACCAGTATACTACTTTCAATCATAGGCTATCCGTTATCTCCGGCTTTATATATAACCTCTTCGCTTTGCTCTTGTGTGCGTGGATAGAAAGACTTGATGATCTGACCTTGAACCTTACTTCTTTCAATTACCTACCGCGTAGTGGGCTTGATGTGCTCTTTCCTTTACCTGGTGTGTCTTACCTCTTGTTTCTTCGACCAAACCTCGCTTTCTCACTGGATTGAGCTTTCCTGCCCACTAGAGGCCTTTACTTGTCTGCTCGCTAACTGCTAATTATTCCTATAAATTAGCTTCCATAACTACTGGATCTGTTGGTAGAAAATGAAGTCCCTCTAATGTCACCTCGAGATTCCATTCGTTTTTGTGTTTCAAGTATAAATGTCGTCCAGGGTATTAAATACAAAGTTTTTACTACGATACCGCTTATTGGGATACCTTTCATAGTGTTAGATCTTGCCCCATGCCCGATTGCAAGAGAAAAGGCATTTGATGGGATGACTCTATCTATGGGTGGGCCCAAATGCCCCTCAATTTCAAAGGTGAGTAGCGTAGACACTTGACCGATAGACTGCGGAGCATGAAGCCAATCGATAAAGAAAGGTGTAGTCCGTCCTTTCTTTGTCTTTTCCGATGGGAATGAAAGAAGGGCTGCTTTATCAGACTCCTAAGAGGCCACCAGAGACTACGATATAGACCAGGATCTATCAGCCGCTTGTCCAATTGGTGACGGGGCGGATCGGTCAAGAAATAGGAAAAAGGGCGCAGCCTCATCTTCTGACTGGCCAACGGGGAAGACTCTGACTCTGAACTGGCGCTAGCCCCGGGCATGGATTCGGGGGGACAAGTCTAATTCATCAACAACTGGGCTTACCGACTCTACTTCAACTGCACTTCGTGAAGCTGATGGAAGTACGCTCAGATGAAGAAGTCCCGGTTCCGCTATTCTTTCAGGGAAAGGTAGTTCGGCGGAAAGGAATCGGAGACAAAAGAGCTCTCGTTCCCTAATACTTTTGTCTGTAAATACTGCAGATGCTATTTCCCTTATAAGCCCCTTATACGTACAGTATTCTTCCCTCCGCAGGTAAGGGGACCAACTTCCAATTTCATCTTTTAAGTAAGAGTCTCAGTTTCGGACTAAGAATCAAGGCAAGTAGCCAGCAAGTAGCAGTACCAGGAAAGGACATAGAGAGGCTAACAGAAGAGCTACTCTCAGGAGAGCCAGGTTTTTATTCCAGCTAGCATAGAGCTAGTATCCATACTTCAATCTTTAACTAGAGGAATTCTTAAACCTATAGACGTTGTTAACGAGCTAACCTAACTAATAGAATCTCTTCCCTAGGTATTTTGTAATGGGCATTCCTATCTGACCGAGTTGCTAGTAGGAAGCTAGGCTATTGAACTAACAGAAGATAAGCGCAGCGGATGATATGCAGCGGACGATCTTCTTCTTTCTTTTTATCTAACATCGTCCGGTAGTTCCCTTTAGTATCTTTCTAAGAAGCTAGGACAGCTAAGGACGAATTAGCTCTTTCAAGCCCCCTTTCTAGAAGAGAAAGCCAGAAGGTAATAGCTGATTGGCAGTATGAGTGTCAGAAAGCTTCCGATGCTCTATTGCTGCCTGCTCGAATCAACATCCCTCTACGAGTTTCCTCATTCCTGTGGTTGTTCTCTTTCCTCTAGGCTAGAGAATATCTTCTTTCTAGATGTATTTATTACTTACTGCACTGGGAGAGGAAAAAGGATTGGTTGCATCTACTAGTTTGTGATAGCTAGTATGCGAATGTCTCTTTCCTGCCTTGATAGTGGCTTAATCCCTTGATAGTAAGGGAGCGCGGTTGATGGTATTTAGTTTTCTTCCTCAATCAAGCAAGGACCTCTTTTTTTCTCTATTTAAAGAGAACATCCGATCATTCTTCGAAAGAATCGAAACGTTTGCGATACCCAATTTCATGAAACTTCGCGTTCGTCCGCTTCATCTGGAGTTATAGCGAATGTCTGCTTCCAAGTCGTCTACATGTGAACTGATCAAGGGGCTCCGCCCCCCGCTGGCATAGTAGAACCGTTCTGAAAACAAGATCGCAGGAAGCAAGCTGGCGAGACCATTCGACCGATGGTTTACCTGCAGCTTCTGTCCTTCGCCCTTACACCTTCCTACACGAAGGGCTGCTCTTACTCTGAGGAGTTCTCTTTCCCTGTTGCTATCTTTCTTCCTAGTTCTTCTCCTAGGACTGCATTTCACCGTCTATGAACTGCTAAGACGGATTCTTTTTTATCTAACATAGGAAGTATTGCCGGTTGATTCAGCACCTTGCTAAGCATCCATTTCAAAAAAAGCCTTGTGTAGTTCCACTCGCTCTCTCAAAAGAAAGTCCAACTTGAAAAGAAAGTTCTCTTCTTCCACACTCCTCCAGAGTATGGCTGGTAGGCATCTGAAGCTTTCCACTTCATCTCACTCTCCGTTGTTTGCTATTCAAGAAGAGTTCACTTTCCTTGTTGGTTGAGGAAAGTCCGGCTTCTCTCTTTGTTTCCTAAGTCGACTCAGAGCGATAGATATGCAGAGGATCGTGGGTGTATGCTTTCGATATCAAATTGATCTGTTAGTGTTCTCATGCTTTCTTTCTCCATGCCACGGCGCGATATTGATGATCTGTTAATCATGCGATATGGACTCGGCTTTATCATGCATATGTGTTGATCTGTTAAATCATGCACCCCCCGTGCTTCTGCAGCAGCATATAATCTCGGTCCCTTACCTTAATGCCTACAGCTCAATTTGTTTTCCAGCGATGGCAAGAATCCGCGAAAGACTACTGCTTTTTCTTCTTCTTCTGTTCTTTTTGAATAGCATTACAGCGACACGAGTGAAAACGATTCTGCCCACTCTGCCGCAAAAGGGGAGCTTCCCCCAAAAAGTGAAAGTTTCCCTATCTTAGCCAAGCAAGCAGCATAATTTTGTTCCGAGGCTGCCTTTCATTCCAGCAACATTAGTATATGGTTCGAAGCGCCTTGTTCCATCCGGCGCGAATCCCCTCCATCACTAGTAAAGTGGAGGTGTTATTTATATTGCAAGCCATTTTTGCAATATGTACGAACACAAATAATGAGCAGACCTGCCCACGTTTATATGTGGATTCATTTCATAATGTATTTTTTTTTTAATAAAGAACGCGTGCATTTTTAGTGTAACGCAGATGTTTTTATCTGGCCTATATCGCTTTATAATGTTATTGTTATGTTGATGCTATTATTTAGAATCTATATAAGTTGTTTAAGACTTAGTCCTATTCTTTAGAATTGTTTTTCTCGTACTGTGTAAACGAACTTCCTGCTCTTGTTTGGCGCTTCTATATGGAATCTTGTTCTTACTGACCGACTAGCTGACAGGAAGCGAACTAATTCCGCGAGAACGATAGCCAGAGGAAAGTAAGTTCCTATTGCCTCTATATCTTTACTAAAATAAAAGGGTGGTTCTTCACTTGGTGTGAACTATTCTAGGGTATTGGCACTAATAATGGCATCGACTTTCACTTCGACTTAGTCCTCAGCTCGTGAATCTGGCTATCTCAAGATATCTGGATTCCTGTCTTTTGCGCCTAAAAGGGATGCCTATTCCGTTCTCCTGCGGAAGCTGCTAAAAAGAGTTCAAACGGACAGAAGAGAGTACGAAGGAGAAGTTCATAGCCTTAAGATGACGAATCCCGAGTCCAAAATAAAGACTAGCCTGTCAGCAAGCAATCAATTGGTCTTTGGAAGTTCCCTGATTGGTTTGAGAACCTGATTGAAGAAGACTTTCTTTTAGAAAGCTAAGGTGTGGAAGGAGACCAAGCTACGAATATAGTTACTGATTTCACTACCGGCGGAACTCCCCATCTTCGTTTAATGGCGGAAGCTCGATAGAAGCGGAAGTCGTCGAACCTCATTCCATAAGCTTTGCTGTCTGTGACCAGTCTATAGCCGCCCCTTTAGAAGGCATGCCAACAAAGTCTTCTTATGTATGATGGCCCATCCCCTTAGACAATTGGGCTTCCTGGGTAAAGCGTCTGAGTCTCCACAAGGGAGAGGATTTGAAAAAATTAGGTCTTTTTGATGCTATTATGATGAGCCCGAACACCCCTCCGAGTCACAAACCGCGGATCTCCGCAACTCTTATGTTTTGGTGTCCGGCTGATCATTCATTCCACTTTCGTGTGGGTTCCATGGTTCCGACGATGTTGGAAGTCGTCTATGGGTGTCTGATGTACTATGTAACTGGTGGAGAACCATTGGCGAGCGGCTAAGGGCCAATTGACTTAACTGAATGGAAATCGTAGGTCTCGGATTCTATTCCGTCTGTTAGTGTATAAAGATCCGTATTCTGGCTATTCCCTCTTATAGTCGATTCGGTATGTGTAGTATGTACCCTAGTCCCTAAAGACTGCGTATTTCATTCTATTTTTGAAAGTCCTACAGCGAATGCTGCTATTGAATCCTTTTCTTTTGTTTCGGTTTAAGACACGAGATCAACCGATCTGCTTCAGGTAAGGTAAGATGACCCCAGCTACCACTGATCGAACCCTAGATGGCATTGATCTGAACACCTTGACCTTGGTGGGATAAATAAGATCGTTGGAACCTTAGAAAGGTCTCCGTTTACATGATTAGTAATATAATTAATGAATCATAGAAAAGATTTAAGAATGAATTTCACTCTTCTGTCCTACAGTAGCGGCCGCTAAAGGAAAGGCATTGATTCGCTTTCGTTTGTGGAACGCCCATGCATGAATGAAGTGAGACTGCTCGACAAGCAGAAACAACCACTGAGTTCGGAAACTTCATTTAGGGCCGAGGGGAATGTCTTCTAGTGAGGGGAGTCTTTTCAGCTTCAATCGACTGGAAGCACTTCCTTCCGCGCCTACCTCTCTTGGTTGCCGGCCGGCTAGCCACACCAACCCTAGTTCTCTTGCCCGCTTGTCGGGCTTAAAGCGGAACTGAGCTTCTCACTAACAAAATCGTAAGCTTCATTTCATAATGTATTTATGTTTTGAATAAAGAAGCGCGCTCCTGTTAGTGTAACGTAGGTGTCTTTCTCGGTGGATGGATGGGATAAATGCCTATATCGCTTTGTAATGTTATTGTCATGTTGATGCTATTGCTATATTAAAGAATATAATCTCAAAAAGTGGAAGTCAAGATTAACACCAATAAGAGTCAGATCACCAAGCTCCAAGAAGAACTGGCAGATGCTGAGAAGCAGCGAGAGGCTCGATGTAATTGAGCTCGACCACCGGGAGAGGAACGCGAAAGCTTTGATTCTCTGATGGCGGAGCCTTATGACGAAAGGGGATGGTACGAAATCGATCGGAGAGTCACTATTTAGATTCGGGTATTGTCGGAGAATACCGGTCCTTTTTCTAAGTCTTAAGCTTGAAGAGGGCTGATTGCTAAAGAGAATCTGGCGAAGCTGGTCTAGTCCAACTCACATCGGTCCTAGTGCCCAGGTGTTTCGGCCAGTAGTGGGCCAGCGAAATAGAAAGCTTTCCCCTAGATTCCTCCGATAAGAGCAGGTGACCCATGAATCAACAAATTACAAATAAAGTAGCCCGGCACGGTTCCGCTTGGGGCGCTTCTGCAAAAAAAAGCGTATATAAAGCGAAAGTTCTCTTTTGGGTGTCTTGGTATTGGATCCGCTCTTCTCTTAGCATGAACATTCATTCTATTCTATTTGTCTTCTTTATTCTTAAGAGAACCCCCTACCCGAACCATTCTTAAGACCGCTAAGCCCTCTCGAATGAGTTCTACTATAGAAGCTTTCAACGTAGACCCGGGTTCAAATCTTTCACTCACTGAGAAGTTAAAACCTGTGACTAAATCGTCCTGAAGACGGATGCGACGGGAAGAGGTGGCATTTGGAAGTGTTGCTGACTTAACATTTAGGTTTCGGCATAACAAAGCTTGCACTGTCTTTTCGCACTTAGGCGCACAGCGTGCTATTGGTAATGATTCTACTACGGTGCCACAAATTCGCAAGCTGATCCTAAGTAACCGTTGTTGTTCATTGGATTCCGGAGGAACTACTTCGTTAGGATTGGGGAATTGCTGCGATTCTTCCTGAATAGCCTGGATTCTCCCGTCGAGAGTCACTTTGAAAGTCTTACCTAAACTCTTCCGACTGAATATGATAAAGCCTATAAAACAAGCAGCTACTATCATTTCTTCATTATAGATTAAGATCTTCTTCGAACTTAATGCACAAATAGATAAAATAGCAGCAAATAGCATCTTTCTAGCCTGCATACTCGTGGAACTCAATATCATTTATCCGCTCCCCCCAAAAAAAGAGAGACTTAGAACTAAACGAAAGCTTTTCTTGGTTGTTGACCAACTAACAGCATGGGAGAACGAGTTGAGAGTGAACTAGGGGGGAAAACCAGAACTAAACAAGAACTGTAAAAGAAAGACAGAAAAGGACTACCAGAAGAGCCTCTAATCCCAGCGGCATCCACGACCCACAATATCGAGAGGGGAATGCTGAGGAACTTAGAGCCTTAGAGACAAAACTTAACACTCGCAACATCTCAGGCAATTCCATCCAATTGAAAGTGAATGTTGAAAGTTAGATACGAGTTGATCAGGCTCGGAGAGACCATTTATTGATTGAGTCCTCCAAGGACTGGTAGCCACCCAGAGAAGGAAAAGCGGCCGGGGAAACGATAACAAAAAAGAAAGGCTACTGGAAGGTATGTAGGCTTGCTTCGCATAGGCTACACAAGCTAGGGATCATATTCTTCAAAAAGGGGAGAGAGAGAATGTGAAGCCCATTTTAGGTAAAAGGCATCGCGCATCAAGTAAGAAAAGACAAACTGCCAAACTATTTCCCTATCTTACTATAAGAAATTCCGAAAGGGAGGCAGAGGTTTCTTTTTATCAAGGCGCTCGAAAGCTCAAAGTTTTTCCTCAGAAGACAAAAAAAAGGGCAGTACCCTTTTTCTACTATCCCAGTAGGCGAAGAGGTATTCAATACCAGTGTCAGCAGAAAGGAAGGCATTTACAGCGGGGATATTCAATCGACCCGGCCCCTCATTTTGTCTTGCTTTCTGGCTCGGAAGACGAATGCAGCCCGTAGTTAGTTTATTCAACGGAGAGGGAAAGCGGAATTCACATGTTACCAGAGGAATGCATCGTGTAATAACTAACTAATATGCATATTTCACTTCCATGGGGCTGTCATCTTACTTTCATCTAGCTAGGGCTATTTGAACTAATCTGGAGTAGGCATAAGTCAATGATGATGGCATCGAATGCCTCTTTGAAAGGAAAGAAAAAGCTCTTGTCGCAATTATTGAATCAATAGTTAACCCGAGCTTGAAAAAAAAGCTCTAAGCCTAGTTATTCCTAGCAAGCAGAGAAGGCAAGGAAGGGTAGTCCAAGCCTTTGAGTATAGTGTGTGCCACCTGCGAAGAGACATCCTTGAGTCTAGTAACCATAGTATGAAAGGGATACAACAATATTCTTTGGCGCCTAGAGATGGGTTTGAGTAGAGATGGTGGTATAGGGCTAAGTAGTCGGGAAAGAAGCCCTGTGTCGCATATAAGCTGTTTAACTAAAAGAATATGGATAGCCGGAACGAGAGGATGGAACCTGATATGAATAAAAGGTGCGGACAATGATGGTCCTAGGCATAGACCCCAACCTAGCTATACAATACTTACTTACCACACCGCAAGGATAGAAGAATAGACTGATGTTAGGACAGCTAGACTAAGACCTTGATTATCCGCTTTCTTACTACCATTGCGCGGACTTGCCTATAAATAATAAGAGAGATCTCTATCTATCGGATTGGTATTTCACCGAGTCCTATCATTGTCATTCTTGTTGTCCTTAAAAACGCATCTTAGTAGCTAAAGGAAGCCTTAGCTACCGGGGTTGCTTGAGCATATTTATATTACCAGGCTCATTACTAGCATGGGGCACTGAAAAGGGAATTTCCTTTAAAAAAGCGAAGCGTATCAATCAGCACGAACTCCTTTAAAGCTTAACAGCCCGGATATCTCAACACTGAACATTCGAATAGAGGATGAACGACTAATGCTTGCTTCAAGGTCGACCTCTACGGAATGGGTATCCGATACATCTTCTCTGGAATCTTCGCATTTCAGCGAGGTACGGACCAAAATCTCCGGAACCACTAGCGTTAGAGTTCCCCATTTTCACAGGCTCCGATGAACCTAGGCAACGGCATACGAGTACTCGAGCAGTAAGAGCTTCTAGTGGAACAGCGTATTTTGCATCAACGGCTGATTCCATTTGCTCTCCCAAGAGCGGATTCTAGCACAACAGCTTCTACACCAGCCTTACTTATTTTATTGTTATTCCGAATTCCTACTCAATGTAGTGCACTCTCGCCTTCTTCAGAGAGCTCATCAAAGAATACAGCTTCAGCTATGTGAGCTTCATTGGGGTCTCCGGGGGTTCTGGAAGCTGGGATTGAAATGTCTTTGTTTTTCCATCTCGACTTCAAACACAGTTGGACTTTTGATGGGTCCTACTTCGAGATTGACATACCCTTTTTTAGTGGTTACTGAGTTAGAGCTGAATCCTGAAAGCACAACACAATAGGTTGGGGTATCAAGTATCGATCTGGTATCTTGGCGGCTTTAAAAGTTGACAGAGGTATCAGGTTGACTGAAGAACCGTTATCCACACGTGCTCTCTTGACACTTAAAGAATGAACATTGGCCTCAAGATAAAGAGGACGGTTATGGCTACCGCCCTTGAAAGAATGGTCAGGAATGTTGATGTTAGCGCCTTCATGCGCCTTGGCGGTCCTTTTAAGAGATCCCCCAGCCATGTAACAAGCTCCACCATACTGTTTAGCAATGTTGACTAGTGCTTTTGCTGTTGTCTCTGGCACAGCAGCGCCTCTGCTGGTTTGTTTGGATGCTCCAACGTGTGCTTCAACCGGCGTATACAAGAGAAATTGCAATTGAAAAAGAGAATTGAAATTGACCATGCCAACATTTCATTCAATGTTTGGCCGTCCAGCGAATGCTCGTTCTGTTGTCATACAGAATCGGAAGCCCTTCTCTAATAGGGCTGATCCGTTGGAAAGAAGACAGAACGGACTGGATCGGACAAAGAAAATAAAAATCGTAAAATGTTGTATGCACTAACTTGATGGAATGCATATATGAGGAACCATGACATTTCTGGGTTGTCACGGAAGAAGTTGAAAACTAGAATGAACAAGGAATTCTATCCCATTGGGTTTGCGGAGGACTAGTAGATTCGATGGCAGTGCGCCAGGGAAAGGGCCAAGCTTTACAAGAATACCCACATTAAAGTCACCCGCAACTATCCACGGGACTTGCATGTCATCCGCAATTGCTTCAAGAGCTCTCCATAAACCTAAAGAGGTCACATAAGTGTAATGGTATTTTTGATCATTGCTTTATCTATTTCCGTCAAGAGAACTTTCAGTCGACCCGAACTGATCTAAAAATCCCAGGTTTTTGATGGCACTTACGAAGAAGCCACCTCGTTGAACGTTCTTCTCTTCACTCTTCAAAAAAAGTCTTTCCTCTTCCATAAAGGAACTGCCCCTTTCTTGCAAAGAGGGAAGATCGGACTCAAATACCTTTGGTTTCGCTCTTTAGCGAGGCTTCTTTTACAATCGAATTTTATTGGGTGTCGGGTCTGCCCCTAGGGCACTATTCACTATTGGTCGATAATCCGATGCTACCACCAGACTAGCAGGTATATTATAGAATGAAGTTCACTGAACCCCGAAACCACGCTGCCAAAGAAGAGTAAGCCTAAACCTCTAAACCCCCGAGTCAGGGGCAAAGGTTACGTTCCCTGGGTTCCCCTCTTCCCATCTTTCTCCCTTACTTCAAGTGTTCTGTCTTCTTTTGTGTTGTGGATTCCGACTGAATTTCTCCCACCCTCCCTAAAAGCAGCGCCAAGGCTTTGCTTTCTTGGCTCAAGAGATTCTTATTCCCTTTCCCTTTGTAGACTGACTGCTATTTCTTAGCCCTTAGGCAAGCGAAGTGCTTTTCGGGTGAGGAGTTTCTCTTAAGAAGGCTTGCTCTTGTTGTTCCCGGGGGGACGGTGCCTTACTCGACTTCTAGAGGAAGGTGCTGCTCTCCCCATAGATAGTCTTTACTTTTGACTTTTGGCTTGAAGCAGCGTCTAAAGCACGAGAACCCTTGGTGGCTTGGGCGTTGGGAGTAGATGTGAATACGTTTTCAGAGGCAGAAAGCGGGGCAAAGCCAAGGGCTGAAGTAAGGAAACGAAAGCAGTGAAGTGACTTAGACTTGGCTGTTAACATGGTAGACAAAAGGTACGGAAGGGGCGTTAGGGCTAAAGGGCGGGAATAAGATAGGCCTCAGGATGGAATCTCCCTCGTGCACATAAGCTTGACATAAAATAGATAAGGATATCCAAATTCTTTTCACCTCTTTCAGGTTCAGTTCCTGAGAGAGTTCCCTTTCGTGCCCTTTGGCTATGAATTACAGCTTTCAAGAATAAGACGATTAGCTGCTTCTAGACTCTCAGGAAATAAATAGAACGGGAAGTGAAGAGGGAATGCTTTGTTAGCACACCAAGGCTTCTGGCTGATATGGTCTCACTGGAGAGGAGAGTAAGGATCCTCTAGCCTGAGTCTCAAACTCTGGTATGTAAGGGAAAAGTGTAACTCCTCCCGAAACTGTATTAATGGTAAAAGAAACTGCAACTTACATTGCAAATGAAGGGGGCAAAAGCCCAGACCTATAACCTAAAAAAGACATAGTCTATATAAACGACTTCTTCAAGCCCCAGCCCTACTGGAGGAACTACAACTCGTGATACAATGCCACTAGTAATAGACTTAGCCCATGAGTAGAAGCAGGGACTCATACAATGGGTCTCGCGGGACAAAGACTTCTACAGGCTTTCTTTTGCCCTTCTTTACCTATATGCAAGGCTTTCAGTGTGGGTCTTGGGCAGACGTCCTCAACTGGTACAAAGAAAAAGGCTCGTCCAGTGAGTGATGACACTGGCAAGTAAACTGTAAAAGGTCTTGCTTGGTATAAGCGGATGAGTTAGTTGTAACTAGCTCAGATGTTACTTCTTTGCTCGGTTTAGGTTGCTTGACTCAATAATGGCCCTTCAATGAGTTTGTGGCGTGCTTGGGTCCGTGACATGGCTTACTAACTGTGCCCGATTTCGTTGGGGGGTGAATCCGCTATTGAATTATCCGCCGAGAGGGAATAAAGCCCAGTGATCATTTGAAGAAAGCCTCAACCTTAGGTCAAGGGTTTCCCAGGCCTAACCCTCTACTCTAGTTACATACACAGGTGCTCGGGCATAAGTATATGCATCGGAATTGGCTAAAGCATCGGAGTGTGTATCATACCCGAAGTAGAAGTAATTTCCTGACCCCTGAGCGCGAACGAGACAACAAATGGATTTCCATTTTCCATTTTATGGCAGCCGCTTCTAGCTCTGGCGGTCTTCAAGTATGCCAGCCATTTCCAATAACCGTAGGAAGGGCGGACCCACAACAATGCTCAATGCTAGAAAGAAAGATGACCTCCCTTCTTCTCGGTACGGAGGGACTCAGTCTTAGTAAAAGAATAGAGAAATGTAACTTCTACCTGGGGAACCATACTCGCGCTTGCGAAGACTGAGAACAAATAGAAGAAGAAGGAATAGCAATAAAAACGACTTTGTATAGAAGAATAGGCTGCTGCCAAGGCTGGCATCTAAAGCTGTCACCGGAACATCCCATCCTCCGCATTGCCCCCAACCCTTTCTCGTACCTTGCTTGGTTCTAAACCGAGTGAGACCCATCAAGGAAGCTTTGAACTACCGCGTCAATTATTCATTCGTCCTAACTGGGCAGAAAGCACCGGCACACCTGGTAACCCTGTAAGGGAAAAACGGATATGCACCTCTTTGAGCTCCTTTGATCAGCTGTGGTCTTCCCATTCGAAAAACTGCCTTGTGCTCTCAGCCACTAGTGGCGATAAATAGTAATGCCAAATGGTTTCTTGCTAGGAAGAGAAAGATCAGTAGTTCACCGATGTTTCTTGGTGGCAGTTGCTGGCCTTTCGCTGTGGCGGAGATTCTTTGATAATTGAAGAAGATCCATAGCAAGAATCGAATTCGTGCCCGAAGGCTTCACTGGGGATTTGTTTTTCGGTACATATGATTAAAATAGTATTTCCGCTTTCTTGCAGAACCTCTAGTCTAGTCGTACCCTGAAGTCAAGACTGGTCATCAGCGCAGTATACCTTGTAAGGGTAGACCACCCGTCAAGCCTAGGACACTTGATGGCTGTAAACTCCACTAATCGCAACCAGACATTTCGACCCGTAACCTCTATCATCTATTAATAGGAAATCCCGCGGACTTACTGCTAAAGTAGTCATTGTGCAACGGCTGCGACAAGCCGCCATACAGCCGGTACAGCTCTATCAGGTCCCCGCTTTCGCCGGTCGCATGGTCATGCCAGACACCGTCAGCAAGGCTGATATCAAGGCTTTCTCCTTGCTCTCCATAAACATTGCCTATTCTGGCTTCATGGGTTCTGCGATGAATGATCGCGCGTCCGGAAAAAGCCCTGTGTACAAATGATGTTGCGCGTTCTAACAGGCGTTTACGCACACGCTCAACATCAAGATGACCGTGCAAGAGGGCTTTAGCCTGTTCCTGAGTCAAAGCTGTATTAAAGTCGATGATATTCGCCATGGCATTCTTCTCTGTACGAGCAGGAACGGCATTCAAAATGCTTTATGTCGTCTTCTATCTTCGGCAGTGTTTCGTTATGATTTGTCGCATCAATAATTAGCAGCGCCAGATCACTTGCCGCCTGTGCCTCTTTCGCGTCAAAAGGAATGAGATAATGATTGATCGCCATTGTATTTTCATAACAGTATGAGCAATATGATTGAGACGGACAATGCCAAAATCCTAACTGCGGCAGAGCGTAAGGCTATCAGGGACAATGCAGAAAAACTTGAACAGATCTTTTTATCAAAATCTTGCCCTGTAGGAATGATCACTCCCTTTCCTGTACCTTCTCCACCTGAAGGTTGGCTCGAATGTGATGGCTCAGCCATATCCAGGACGGATTATGCTGATCTTTTTGCTGTAATAGGCACATTTGGGGACGAAGGAGACGGTAGCACCACGTTTAATGTACCGGATATGCGGGGAGAATTTCCTCAAAAGAAAGGCGAAGGGTTTGGCTTCCTTGATTCAGGTAGGAAAGAAGGGGCTATGGCATGAAGCTTTAGTGGCATCGAATCGGACATGGAATGCAGGCTCCTATCGAATAGATTGTTTTGGCTGTGCAGATGAATTGAATCAAGAGTCAACCAGGTGCGTAAGAAAGCGAATCGAATTCCTTAGGAGCTGGAGCAATAAGAGATTGAAGAGTTGACTTTACGTTGAATACAGGAAGTCGCCGCATAGATGGAATGAACTATATATAAGAGAAGAGGCTAGGCAAACTGAACTACGTGCACTAGTTTCATTCTACATGTCTCTGAGCTTAAGGAAGAGTCTCTTAACCCGGAGCAAGCACTAGCAGCCGATCAGGAAGACCGCTTGCAATCAGTGAGTTCATAAAGTACAACATGGCAAACCCTCTCGCCCTTTCCTGTGCCTAGTCACTAGTAAAGTAGGTAGATCGCCAGATCTAGTCAGTAGTGAGACTGCCCTTGAAAGCACAGTTTACTCAATCTTCTCCCCGGATTCCCCTCTAGGAGAGCTTGACCCCAGGCAAAAGAAAAGCGGAATGCCGTATATGCGGAGATCCATGTACTCCGCTTCCTATTCCCTCATGCTTCGGCAAGAGCTTCTCTTTCGTATTCGTAGATGGAAGGAAAGATTAACTTGATTCCGAATCATGCCTTACCTGGCCGTACCCGTCTGATGCTTTTGGTTGGATCGTTTTTAGGGTCCTCTTTTCTTTCCCCCTTCAACATCCGTACTTCAGACTGTACTCTTTATTACTTTTAAAATGCAAGGAGAGCGCTTATTGAGTCCATCCTTTGAGTTGGATGTCTTAGATTCGGACAGATTTTATCTAATCAATCAAGCCTCTCGCTTCAAAGCCCGCCCTTGTGTATCCTTCAACGTCTGTCCCAGCTAGAAAGGAGGCAAAGGAGCGAAAAGCCAAGTTGTTGGAAATCGTATGCGCCGTAGCCGTCCAATAATGCATTACCACGTGTCGGCATAGCAGGCGCATGACCCTAGCCCAATAGAATAGTCAAGTTGTGTACAAGTGCAAGATTCCTCGGGGAGTGAGGGCAAAGCATAGACTTTCATCCAAGACTATATCACCTTTCAAAGAGCAAGAATAGTAAAAAAAGGAAGTGCTTTCGGTGGATCTACTATTCCTTTAGTGGTTTCCACTCTAACCAGTTCGTGTGAATCCATAGCAAGAAAGCTCATGTCTGAAAGAAGTTCGTAAGGCTTCCAACGGTCCGGCTAATAAGTCGAGCTACTTCGCTTCTTTCTTTTTTCGTACTTAGGGTATATGTCCAGCTTTAAGAGAATAAGATTCGCGGACGTCCGCTTTAGCAGACGATTTTTTCCGCTTTCTTTCGTATGTGTGTCAGGCGATTCTTCTTTTTGGTATTCTTGCTGTGTGGTGTTAGATCAGAAAGGTAACCACATCTAGTTCCGAGGTTGGCTTAACCTAACTTGATGACACGCTTATAGAGTTTTCTTTCGGGCCTGAAATGCTGCGTAAAGTTTCTTTCGGTGATCAGTCAATGAAGTCATTCTGGATCCCTGACTCGTCTCATTCAGGGCCTTTGGCCTGTTCATTGGGTCAAATCTGTCTGACATCGTCCCTTCTCTTGATCTACTTCGGTTACAACCCGATAGTGAGTATTGAGGGGCAAAGATGGCTTTCGGTTGAGACTATTGATCTGGTATGGCAAAGCCCTTTTCGTAGGATCCTTCTTCGTATCTTTCCCCGCTTAAATGATTAGTTCCAGCGAGTCTTAATCTTTCCTAGTTGCATCCACCGCAGTCCCCTGTAGAGCAGTCTCCTCGTCAGTCTTCTAAGGCCTTTCTAACTAAGCCCTCTCTTTCTAAGGCGCTTGGGGATTCCGTTTGAGCGGAAGTTCCCGTTGGAGTATAGTCTCTTACCAGGCCGTTTTCTACAGCAGGTGTAAGAGTAGTTGCATTCTCACTCATAGCAATCTTTCCGTAAGTGGAGGGGGAGGACTATAGATAATATTATAAGGTAGGGTTAGAGTGGTGTAACACTAATTGATTTTTATCCTGGTGAGGATAGTAATAGAATATCATAGCGATAGTAATAGAGCTAGGTCAAGAGTCAGGGGCAAGTGCAGTTAGCCGAAGGAAGAAGTCCGGAGAGCGAAGGAACGGGATTAAGGGAGTTCAGTCGAGGGATAGGCTGTTTTTGCTTGAGTTGAATCAGTAGAGTTTTTGAAGGTGGTAATGTATTTAATATACAGGGGAATTACCCCAGCGGATGTGTCCATAAAATTACCATCCCCAGCAACCAATTCTTGAGGAGGAATAAAAAAAAAGATCAATAGACAGATCGGGGTCTTCCCCATCAGCCAATACTCCAACTAATGCTACTGCTGCTTCCTAGACAAAGGTTGGCGGCACCTGCCCCTGTTTATCATTCCTCTGCTTCTGATTCCGAAGATGTTGGGGTCGTGGCACACTGCTTACATATCGAGTATAGCCAATTGGTACCGGTTGGCTCGGAGTGGTAAGTGGTACCGATATTGAGGGTTCAGCATCACGATAGACTTAGAATATACCAGCGGATTCCTTTATACCCGAGATTCCCATTCCTACCTCTAATTCCACAATGAAACTGTTGCACCTCTAGCCTCCCTTTCTAAACTTATGTTGGGATATGCCAGCTTCAAGGCTGCTATTTTAGCTGGAATCTTTTCATTCCTGAAGTTCTTCCTTTCTTTGATTTGGTGCTTGCTTACTTAGACTATCCACCTGTCGAAAGATGTAAAAAAGGGATTTCCTAGAATTTCAAACTGCCCTGTCAATTGGCTTAGGAATCCCCCGGTCCGTCTCCATGCTAGAATTGGTTCTTTCGCGCGTATTCGCTCATTGACTGTATCGAACAATAAAAGAATCCCTTCAATTGGTATTCGCCCTATAAGGTTGCAAGTTTATATAGGAAAACCTTCTTAATTTCCTTATTTATTTTGACCTGGAAGTTTGTGAACATGGCTCGATTGGCATAGCTTCCGAGTGCTCGAGGAGTTTCTTGTCTGCAGCTTAGTTAGGGATAGGGCTGTGAGCCTGTCCTCGCGCCGCTGCTGATGCTGATAATAAAGGAGCTTTCTCCTGCCTAGGCTGCTTTGTAGGCTCCTGCTTCTGAGGACGACGGTGGTGATGGAGCTGGTTGAAAGCAATGCTGGTGAAAGAAGTCAAGCACAAGTAGGAGCCAAGAATCAGTGATATGAGCAGGAGAGGTGTATAGCAAGGCTAACTGCAAAACAAAAGGAATTGATAGCGGATAGTCCAAGTGAACACAGGAAATCGGGAGGAGTTCCGTATTCCCTCTGTATCTTTTCTAGCCGAATTCGAATTCCTCCCTACGGTATGTCCCCCTATCAGCTGCTCATTCGGTGAATTAGGTACTTCTCTCATCTTATTCTATCCCGTTTTCTCATCTAGCACGAGAGGAGCCTACCAAAGCTAGTATAGCTAGTAAGTGGGAAAAACCAAAGCAAATCAGTACAGTAGCAATTCGCTTTCAAGTAGGCGAGTATAGGATACGGAATAAGACGTACGCAAACTTCATTCTTCCTTTTTTTCTTTATAGAGAAGCGGGGTGATATATGCCAATAATTCACAGTCTTCCTTATCAAGGTACTCTCAAGCTCCCTACCTCAGGCCAAGATCCAATCTATATTGTAGAACGTAAGGTGCTGGATCGAAAGGAATATGCTGATCTCTTCGATTACGCTAGAAAAAAGCTATCTTCACTGGCTATTTTCCCATATCTCCTATAGGTTTTCTTTTTTGTATTCTATCGGTATACCTCAGAATCTGACCCAGACCAGTGACAGCTACTCACGAGATGGCGAATGTAAGAAAGTAAAAAGGCCTTAGCAGCAAGTGGTCATGGTTAATGAGACATAAGTCAAGATGAGGATAAAAGGAAAGGTAGTTGCAGGTGCTGACTCTTAAGCCTGAGATCTTGAGCTTCGACCTTTCCCTTCTGGTCTAATCGCAAAATCAGACTTTTTCCTATCCGCGTCTTTCGCCTTACAGCCTGAAATTCATTTCCAACATTGGTCACCTCTCATAAGCGCGGGTTGCAGGAGTGTAGGCGGGATTCTTCTAAGGTTCTAAGGAAAGGAAGAGTGGAAGGTAGATAGAATGATTCTTTCTTAGGAATCTCTAGGTTGCTCATCCATAGCAAGAATGAGATCCTTACTTTAACCTCAGAACTTGGGATTCAGTCTGAATAAGACTTACTCCTTATCTTATGGCTTACATAAAAGGTGCTCTCAAGCTAGATAGAGATTCTCGTCTCTAGAGAGAGTCCTTTGATTCAAAGACGGAATGCGCTATATTATGCCTATGATAGAATGCTCTAAAAAGGCAGTAAGGAAGATGCACGATCAGCCAGCCCTAGCTTTTTTCTCTTCTGTGTCGGAAACAGCCTTTGGTTTATCTGCTTTATCTCGTGCTAAGGAACGGAACAATTGATCAAATAGTTGCCAACTAATCTTGGCGAGAGAGATTAAGCAAAGTGAGATTTAGAATAAGATATAGATTTAGGAGTCGCAACCCTATCTCTTTAGTTCCATCTCTTCACTTCTCATCTCACTCACTCACTTGAAGACCAACCGAATGCGGAAATTTTCAGTGCGTAGTTCTTCACCACAGAATTACCTCAGCTTACTTGCTTCCTTAAGCTATGCCTTGAGTACTAATCTCCTATTACTTATTGTATAACTAAAGCACAAAAAGTGGCAAGGGAACGAGTGGAGTATACGAAACGAGATGAGAGAATAGTCCGTCTGCCTTCGTTTTTAAGGTATGAGTGTATGGAATTCACTATGTATGTGTTAACCAAGTGAGTTCTCTCAGCCAAGACTCTTTGGCTTTGGGTTGCCAGTGTCCTTCAAATTGATGTGGATTTTTCATCCGGTTTTTCTTATATTCTGGACACATTTTGGTTGGGTAATTATGATCACTTGCACAAGGATTTGATTCAGCTTTTTCCGGTTTTTTTATGTTGGGTTCTTTGGAAGCTTCGGAATCAAGTTCTTTTTGAGAATTTCCAGCCGTCTCATACAGTTGCTGAGCAAATGTTGAAGGATCTGGTTCACCAAGTCACCTTGTTGCGACCGATATTGCTCCATGCGTATCAATCCAGCGCGGCTAGGAGTTTGGATTTTGTATCTTTTCAGTCCGTTCGGCGCCGTTCAAGTGTAGTGTGCTGGAGGAGGCCTTTATTTCCAGGTCAGAAATTCAATGTAGATGGCTCAGCTGTTGGTAATCCGGGTCACTCAGGTTCCGGTCTAGTTGTGCTTTCTGTGGGCAAGGGTCCTTGTTCCCTCAACCTAATATGTTCCCTTTGATTAATAGGCATTTTGTGCCCTATGTTTCATAGATATCCTGTAAAGTGCAGGGCTATTAACGCTTTATTCTTGATCAAGTGAGAGCGTAGTCTTTGTTTCCTTGATGTGGCCCCTTTCACTGGCTAAAAGCCTAGAACTCTATCTGCCAATCACTCTATCTATTATCATTTCGTTCCAGAGCGCGATAGAGTGGTTTTATTCACATTGGATTCTATCCACCTCAGATAGAGAGTAAGAACTTTACGAGCCCATGTCTTTTATATAATCTTTCGTGGTTAGGCTCAATGGAATAGAGGAAGATTGAGGAGGTAAGAGCCCCAAACATTGCATTGAGGTTCTACGTTACACTCTTGTACAGTAAGGATTGCATCCCTTGAATTTATGAATTGACCTATATATAGGACAACAGACTTCCTTCTTCAATTGCTAGTCCTTGAACAACCGATTCTGTGCTGCTCTCTCAACTCCGGAGCTCTGGGACTGATGACTTGACTGTTTCTGGTGAGTGAATAGCCGGTTCATGAAATGGAATCTCCATCTCCTGTTTGAGAATAAGCTGCTGGTGTAAGTCCTTCTTCGCCTCTTGTCATTAGCTTTTCAAATTCTAGTAGGATGCCACCGACTTGCTCAAGAAAGGTCTCAAGCCAGACATTGATTGACGTGGCGGTTGACCAATCCATAGCCTAAAGCTACAACCCAGCTTGAACTACTTCATACGTCACCCTTCGTCCACCTCTCCCTCAGCGAGGAAATAGTAGTAGCAGCAGTCTCCCCACATAATTACTACTCTTTAAGGAGAAATAGAATACAATCTTGCCCTGGGCCTACACTGGAGGTGGGAATTTTATTGGATAAAGCATAATCTCTGGATGCTGCCAGTCCTAAGACCATAGATAGCTTCACGCGTACTTCTTTGAGTTAGAGTGAAAGTTGGGTTCGATCCATATATAGTGCCTATGAACTAGGACTCCTACTCGGGCGGGCTCTGCTGCTGAATCTTGGTTCTAAACTGCAGGAGATTTTCCTAAGAAAAGGGGCAAATCCACACGCGTAATATAACCTCAAGGTTTTTGACGTTTAACTCTCGATTGCAGCAACATTCTTCACTATATTTTTTACCGGAGTATAGAGATCAACAGGCTCACCCGGTGCCTTTATAGTAACGATCAGCGCATAGCGGACGCGCTCACTGTATCGTTTGAGATATGGTTTTTTCTTTTGGGGTCTACCTCGGGATATTGTTAGTGATCGCGACTCTCGCTTCACTGGCAACTTTTGGACCGAGCTCTTCAATGGGTCCAAATTGAGCATGAGCTCCACGGCACACCATGAATCTGATGGCCAGACGGAACGGTTCAACGGCATGTTGGAGGAATACCTTCGACACTTTGTATCGGCCAACCAGGGTTCAACTCTTAGACGTTGCCCAACTGTGCTTCAACTCTCAGAAGAGCTCTTCCACCAACAAGAGCCCTTTCGAAATCGTTACTGGGCAGCAACCTACTCTACATTGAACTCCGCCTCTTGATAATTGTTCCTACAAAGTGCAAGATCCTGATTCGCTTTTTCCCCCTTGCGATAGAGTAGCTTCCTCGAGGAGAGTAGCTTCAAATATCTTTGCTTGGATTTTTTCTAGATTTATTACTATATACGTTACGCCGCTAGCTGGCTTACTCGGCTGAAGGGTTCCAAACGTAGCTCCGATTGTCAGGCTATAGGACTCTATTTGTCCTCCTAATTTACTGTTGCGGAGAGAACATCAAGTGTAGTTCCTACACCAGGAATGCTAAAAAACGAAAACTAAATAAAGAGATACACTTATCGGAGAATGTAGATTCAAGAGCAGTCCACGTGACCCCTTGTTGAGTGGGGGAGCAAGTATAGCTAGCTCGTATATCTTCCACCAGACCAGACTCCATAGGTGTTAATTGAAGGGCACTCCAGAACGCCAGGTCAAGTACGATCTACTCTGACCGAGTCACATCTCTCTGTCTCTCCTCGACAGAACGGAAGTAATGATGGGAAAAAGGCCCCTAGGTCCAAGATTTGCTTGCACGGAATAGCTTTTCTTTGATCTGACTCCAGCCCCGCGAAATCCGGTTCAAGGCTTGGGATTGGTGTGATTTGGATATTCTTTTACAAACATTATATAACAATAGATGCCTTTAATAGGGGGCGTATGGATTGGGCATGAGCTTGGCGGCTAGTTACTTCCATTAAGGTGAGCGTGCTTCTACAGCTATTGCAGCGGTTAGTGGCACTAATTTCCTTCTCATGTAAATGTCGGGGCCAAGAGAATTGAGTTAGTGTGGTACAAGAGGAAAGGGAAGAAAAGAGATTAGTTGAAAGCCTATTCGCTAACATCCTCATCTGGAAGAGTTCGTTCTGTGGTAAAGATCCTCTTCTGTGAAAAAGGATTGCGCTCCTATGGGGCACATCCCGAGGGGAAAGATCGTTCCATGATTGACTGAGAGCGGGCAAATATTATATGAGAAAGCACTCTCTCTCCTTTCTGTTCTTTACATGACAGTTGACCGACTCAACCCATCATTTCTACCGGAAAATAGGCCTACATATCAGACCTTTGAAGCTGGAGCTGAGCGAGGATCGGATTCTTTCACTGCTAAACAAGAGTTCCTCGTTCGATAAAGCTAACCAACCTTCCCTAAACTAAAAGTGGAGGTAGGAGTAGGAGCTAATTTTGACTACTGATAATGATTACGAGATAGACAATGAGAGCACTTTTTCAATTGACTTTGAGTACAGGGAAGTTTGCTGGTAGGAATTTATTTCTTCTTACCTAGGATAGGAATCTATTCTGATGGGAAGAGTGTATAGAGTTAAGCTGTAGGAGTTGTTTCTTCTTTGCTCTTAAGATAGGAGTGAAAGTCACCTCCTGCTAGAAGTGCCTAGATAAGACACTCACTAAATAGGCAGTTTTAGCGGGTTGAAAGTCGAGTTGAATTAGAGAAGCAACTCTTTTCTTTATAATACGATGAGAAAAACCTCTCTTCCTTCTTCCGTTCCAAATCAGTCCTCCTATGGGTGAATTGGACCAAGGGAAGTCGAACTTGCCGATCCTTTGATCAGCTCCGGGAGCCTATGCTAGGATATAATAGAAAGACCAATTATACTAGGAGTTCAGATACCAGAGAATCTTATCCTCCCAGTGATAGCAGCCGTTCCATAGCTTTCAATACTTAAGGAAAATGTTGACGAAAGCCACAGAAAGGAGGGAAAATGGTTGTCTTAAGATAGCTGCACAGCCTAAGGCTTCCTGTATACGACCCCAATACCTTGTCCTGAACAAAGCTTCCTTAAAGTAAGGGAAATGAAGCGAAGCGGACCAAGAGGGGCTTCTTTAGTGGAGTCCAGAATGGATAAAGTAAAGGCCAGGACGGAAAAATTCACAGAGGAGTTGGTCTCGTCCTGCAATTACTAATAAATTACACTTTACAATCTGCCTTTTACGAGATCGAGGCATTAAAGCAAGGGCTGTTCGCTGACCAATGCGCTTTATGGGTTCCTTAGGGGCGCAAGCAAAGAAGGGGCACTGAAGGCGCTGCTAGTAGGATGCCCAGAAGAGGACAAAGAATGGGAGGTGCGTAGCCTTTTAACATTAACAGAAGGGTGTAGGCTTGCTTCGCATCACAAGCTTCGGAGCGGTAATCAGACTTTTCCGTCTCAACAGTTGATTGCGCATAGCCATGGGGTCAATGCCCCGACGAAAATCTCGCTCAGGGCGAGAAAGAAGACAAAAGGCTACCACACTTCATGACTTCCCAAGGTATTCTTTGTCTGGTTCAATAGGACCAGGGGAGGTTTTGACGAAGTTTCTTCCATTCCTCACCTCAGAATGAACTTTGCACGATGTAAGGTAACCGGATGCCATAAGGAGTGAAAGAGAGCCCCGGATTCGGAGTAGCTCTTTTCGAACTAAAAAGTCACTGAGCTGAGGCAAGATAGCTATCAGTTCAACTAGAGATGCCATTGAAATGAAAGAGTTCATTAGAGACATTCTCTCACATAGGCAAGGAGATAGAATCAAAGATGGAACTACGAGGTTTAGCTCTTTTCAAGCGGGTAGCACTTCTGGAAGAATCTGTAATTGCTATTTTATTTTTCTCTGCAATCCCATTTAGCATAGGTTAGATGCCATTGATAGACCATGCATCGCATCTGGAGCACGCTGATTCCAGTCCAGCTCGTGACTTGGCCTTTTTGGTCATATCCGTTGGTATTGCTCTTAGGGTTTAGGGTGCTCTGGAAAAGATGACTATGTTCCTTCCCTTTACTGGTTATCATATCAATTAGCAGAGCTAGTACCCGACACGAACAGAGAGCAAAGTCGAAAGAAATCCAATTCGGAGTTCCGATACAAAGCATGAGCGGTTGACAAACGAAAGATAATGAATAGTGACAGATTACTTAACCGAAAGCAGATCGGGATAGAACCTGTTGATGCACAGTGTTACTGCAGCTGCTACTACCTCTGATTCTGGGACCTCTTCCCCTCCACTTATAGCTCTTTCCTTCTTCTCTTTTTCTTTTTGTTCTTCGAATAAACCTTTAGGATTTCCCATCATATGCGTAGGGTCAGATATGATGTAGTCATTACCCTGGTAAACTTGAAGTAACCACTATACTATACTACTGCTATGAGAGGTCTCTGGACCTGCATGTTAAGCCAGTGACAATCAGCAGCATAACGGCATTGAATAGATTCTTTCTCTATTCTGGGATTTTCCTTTTGGTGCCACTACCCAGTATAATGGTTCATCAGTTTACCCTCCAGCATAGTTACTAGAGAACGACTTAGGTTTTTCTCTAAAGACTACCATATATGTACATAGTACTTTTTCAACGAGAGGGGGCCTTTCTTGACTATATCATTTTCATTTTCACCCTTCTGATTCACAAAGGATATGTTAACATAAAGGAAAATCGCTATTTGCTTGCTTCCTTTCTCGTAATGGAGTAAAGTCTCATTTCTCATTTGCTCTCTTTCCTTAGTTAGCTCTTCTTTTAAAGCCTAAAGGGAATTTCCTCAAAAAAAGAAATTGTTAAAGCGAATTTTAATTGGAGGAAGCTGCCCGGATCAAATTAGCCAGCAAATACTAGTTACTACTACTACTACTAAGGCAACATTAATTACTGCATGAGCCAGACAGTTCAATTCCTTTCAGGCCAAACTATGCGTTAATTAACGGGATCAAATGGCGCCCAACACTTCAATCACTCCAAACAATGCCAAATATCTATAACGATCAATGTAGAAAGAACTAGCTACTTAATGAATCTTAAGTATCACAATATATATATATCACTTATATATTACAATTAAAACGATGATGTTTTGATTAAGAAAATGATGGTATTTTATTATAACTTAATTAAAATATCATCCTTCTAAAATGTGTTACACATACAATGAGACTCTAAAACCATATAATATATGCAGGATGGAGCTGGAGATTCTTGTAGTTGTATGCATATATGTCGTTGTGTGTGAACTTGGAACTTGGAAGTTGTAAAAGAACTTTTAATTAATTGAGGCCCTGGGCAGGCAAGGCTAGGCAAGGCAGGAGCACATGAAGCTCCGGATTTCACGTCGATAGTTGGTGGAGGCCTAATTCTTTTTTCTTGTTCAACTGAATTTACCTGCTCTGTTTTAACTGTCGTTTCGTTTATAGTACTTTGGTTCTCAGCAAACCAACGTCAATCAGTCAAATTAACAAAGAAAGAAGAAATAATAATAACAATAATAATTCTCTGCTGAAATAAGTTGAGTGTACGAGGGAAGAAGATGATGATGGGCGAAGGTGATACTGATAATACAAGACACAATCTATTAACAAGCATGCGCGGAAGGCATGCAGGCAAAATTATTAAAATTACAACTTCTGAATCTGAACCCACGACTGTTTAACAAAAACTAATAATATATCAAAAGAAGATAGAATCCATGTCCTAGGTGTATCAAAAAACATTCTTTTCGCTAAGCGTATATAATAAAATAGAGTGATTTAATTCAAGGGCTGAGAAGAAAGGTTATTTAATGCATTTATTTGTTGGTAAGGTATTGGTCGACTTCAGGGTTCTGGCCCACGGATTGCGCCTATAACAAGTTCTCCAATGAGTTGATTTGCTCACGAGAAATCCTTCTATTCTCAGTTTCGGGGTTCAACCCTATTTACCAGACAGAAGAGGAAGGAGCGGAGAGGCCTTCACCAACCGATGCCCATTAGCGGACGGTATTATATAGTTGTATGCTAACCACGATAGCTGGATTGAACCTTACCACTAAAGCTGGGCAGACAGATCCTTAGAAACTCGAAACCAACAAAAATGAATGGAGAAGCGGGACTCTATTATAATTAGAGTGTAGAGTCATCTCGCCATGCGGCACGAATTTGATGATAGGTAAAATTATTACGAGTTTTCAGCAGTTGAGTACCTTTGATGAAAAACCTAACTACCTTGCGAAATAAACGCTCCCGCAATCGCCGTGTGTGAACAAACAAAGAGTGGTGGCACAGCTTCTAATTAATAAGTAGATTGCCTGGGTAATACGTACTAGCTCTCCTTCTAATGCTACTGCTTTCTTTTCATTGCCTTAATGGTATAAAGATTCTAGTCGGCAGGGCTCGATAAGGCTTCTCTTTGGGGGCATTTTCTAATTAAATCAATTATATGGCATTTGGGCCAACAAGAAGTACCTGGGTCCGATTCATTCGTGAAAGCTGTTCTGGCGTATGCCTATTCTATTACTATTGAATTAAGCGCTTCAACAGGAAAGTGCTAACATAAAAGAAAGACTTATCCCTTCAAGCCGGCCATAATAGAATAGATAGGCGAAGCAGTCAATAGCAGTCTACTTTCGCCTATCGATAGATAGCAGGTTGCTTCCAAGCTCAAACAAACCATTTTTAAATGAATTGAAAAAAAAGGCTCTTCCCACACGGGGTGGGCTGGCTAAGCCGGAAAGAGTTTAATCCTTTGCCATGGATGGGAAGAATTCGGATATACAGTGTGTGGTAGCTGTTGTCGTTGAAGGATTCGTTAAAAGAGATATCTGATCGATCAATACTTACTATCTTCCTCCTTCTGTTGTTTCTGATCTGTATTGTCTTGAGGAAAGAAAAGAGATATTGTACTTCTCACCCTATTAAGAACTTTGTGTCCTATCAAGCTTCCTTCCTTTAAAGCTTTCGTTTCAGCGATAAGATACCCTCCAATTTGAAAGAAGTCCTCAATCATCTTCAGTGGAAGAAAGCTATGATAGAAGAAATGGAAGCTCTAAAGAAGAACGACACTTGGGAACGGATCACGTTACCAAGAGGCAAACGTACGGTTGGCTGCAGGTGGGTATATACTCTCACAAACAAAGCGGATGGCTCTATCGAGAGGTCTCGTCTTCATCAGTTACGGATGAAGGTAGGAAAGCCAGTCTGGGCAGAGTTGGAAGATTCTCCCGCTACAAGATAGTCCACGAACCAAGAGTTCTACCCGCACTTCGTCTTTTTCCCTCGTCTTAGTTGGCTAATGAACCAAGGATGAGGAATGAGTCTGTGCCTTACTCTGTGCCTGACACTCCCGGTTCATTAAGAGTAGGCAACTTTGCATTGGCTGATTCTTCTGCTACATTTGGGCTTTCCTCTCCTGCTTCTGTGCCAGAACTACTAGCTTTGAAAGTTGCTTGCTAACCAGCTCGCTCTATCTGCTGATGATGATTCGTCTTCTTCCGCTGTGTCTGCATTAGCAGCAGATTATGTATCAACTGAGTGAAGATGATTCAACAGAAACCTAGCCTGCCTTAGAAAGAGATCCCCTTCTTTCTATTGATTGAATCTCTAAAGGAGGGGCGCAAACGCCTTAGAGAAGGAAGCGTTGATGCTGGTCCTTTTGCGGCTGAGCCTCATTCCACTCCCTCAAATCAATCTGCTTAGCCTTAAGAAGATGGGCCTTGCCCTAAGTCAGAGTAACCCCTCGTAACCTCTCGGATCAGCTGCTTTAGTCCCTCGCCCTGATAGTAGTGGTATAGCAGGAAGGTCAACCTGAATCAAACTAGCGCTAGTGGGGCAGTCAGAATAGGGGTTTACGCTGAATCAGCTTTCCCTGCATCGGAAGCTCTAATCTGACTTTCTTCTTTCCGCAATCAGGAGCTTACAAAGCTGCTCACTTTGCCCTTGTATGAGCCAATTCTGCCCCGGAACTCTTCTTAGATGCCGATTCTGTAGTAGGAGATGAAGGCTCAGGCGCTTCCTTTGCCTTTGCATCTGCCCCAGAGGCAACAACTTACACAACTGACTTTGCTGCCGAAGCAGCAGAGCCCATTATAGTTATAGGAATATTATATGAATCTGGCACTTAGCCTCCCTCATCACTAATGGTTTACTCTCCTCCTTCTACCTAATGGGACGAAAGCCTTCCTCTCTCAAGTGAGGCAAAGCAAAGCTCAACCGAGGGCAATGTTCCTGCCACTAATCCACTACTAATAAGAGTAGCAAGGCAAGTCACAGTCGATCGAGCACTGGCCACCCTTGCATCTCAGCGTACTTTGTGCGCCACCATAGCTTGGCATCACCTGTGAGGTACATGATCGCCATTGTGACCTTTGCCTCTTCCGAGTCGGGTCTCACTACACGAAAGTACTGCTAAATATCGAAAAGGAGTTTCACCACCTCGTCCAGCATCTTTCTCTTTTAGTTCGAGATTGATACCCAACAGCGAAGGCAAGGGAAAAGGACACAGAGACATAAGTAGCAGTTGCATTTTCACTTATGAATGGAAAGGCAAGTAGCGAGGGTATAGGCACCACCACCTGTGGTAGAGATGGACAGCATAAGAATAAGTAAAGGTGGCAGCCGCGCAGGATACCTTCCAGGTCTTCGAGGTCTTCAAGGACTTGAACAGCAAAGTTGAGAGAGAGACAGGCAAGCAGTTTCAGTGTGTTCGTGCTGACAATGGTGGTGAATACAGGGGACCTTTTGAAAGTTATTGCAAGTCCCATGGGATCAGACTAGAGAAAAGAGTACCAAAGACTCCTCAAGAGAATGGTGTGGCAGAGAGGATGAAGAGATCAATCACTGAGAGGATTAGGTGCATGCTCTCCAATGCCAAACTGCCTAAATCCTTCTGGGGTGAGGCAATGAGGACAGCAGTCGACTTGATCAACCTTTCTCCTTCAGTTCCTTTGGAGGGTGATATTCCAGAGAGAGTATGGACAGGGAAAGATGTATCATTCAAACACTTGAGAGTTTTTGGTTATCGAGCATTTGTTCATATTCCCAAAGATGAGAGGGCAAAGCTTGATGTCAAATCCAAGCAGTGTATTTTTTTCTTGGGCTATGGGCATGAAGAATTTGGTTACAGGTTGTATGATCTTGTTGATAAGAAGTTGATCAGAAGCAGAGATGTTGTCTTTACCAGTTGGTAATTTTGTGCTGTGAAAGAACGCTCAGTTGGTTATCACATTCATCTTTAAAATTCCAAGAACTTCAATATCCTAGCTTACCCGATTTCACACTTCCTTCAGTGAGCTACTTAAGGTAAGGGGCACTCCTAGCATAGATTACCATTCACACCTGTCTTTGCTGGTAGATAGATGCGCTTAATTAGTTACCAGACCGGACCGGAGAGAGGACTCTTGAATAAGTGGACTTCGCCTGGGCGTCATCTTTCCTTTCATTAGGATATTCTGGCACTTACTTCTTCCCCGAAATCGGGTACTGACTTAATAATAAGATTCTATCCCAACACGTACTTTAGATTCTTCAATTGCTATCAGCACTAGGACTTGAAGCTGCTAATAGAAGACTTTCTATATCTGGATCGGGGGCTTGGGTAACAAAGAACTTCATTCTGCGCACAAAGAGAAAGAGAAGGAAGTGGCTTTCGTGCTATCGAAACTACGCGCGTCGATTCCTTCTTATTAGGGTCACATCGTGTTATATACGTGCATAGAAGAACGTGCTATCTTCCGAGCATGACCCAGATGACCATACCCCGCTTTCACCCACCCTAGGATAAATAAAACCTTTTCCGAAGATTTCAAGATTTGAAGAATGGACTCCGTTTTCTGCGCAAAAAGACAGATTAGCACATGAGGAAGTACGATCGTCTCTAAACGGATTTAGCCCAACGTGGACTTTATATAAGACAAGACAATTCCCTTGGCTCTGGCAATACTTCACCGGCTTGGGGTTAGGGCCGAAAGCAGACATGGAGGGGGCGTGCGCTGGAAGTTGATAGCTATTATTTAGAGGTGAACAAGTTCAGCGCAGCTGTGTGTAGCATTAAACTCATTTCGGTGTAGAGGAAAGGTTATGCCCGTGTAAAGGAAAAACCTCGAATCCAAGTGGGGTTCACCTGCCTTTCCGTTCGTTCCCCTCATCGCCTATGCAGCTGGCCCAGTTGCAATTCTGACTATAGCTGCAACCTATCTCATATTGGGAAGTGTACCGCCCTCAATCAAACTATCAATATCATAAGAGAAGAAAGATCGTAGCGTAGCTCTAAAGACCCTTCCTTTCTTCATTCTAGCACTTTGAGATTAGATTGATCCCTTTTTCTTTATCCCATGCTTGTCTTTGTTAGCGATCGAACCATCTTTCAAGATGCGAAACCTTAATAGAATAGCGTTGCCAAGCCGAGAATCAGCTCTTCTTCTAGTTCCACTTCGCTAGTCGAGTAAGTTCCAATTAGAGCTATTCTCTTTACCAAACTCCGAAGAAGAAGACTCGGACTTAACTGAACTCATATCCCTTCGATCGGAACTGGCAACACTAAACGTCAGTCATCTTCCCAAACCGTAACTCAACTCAGAGTTCTGAGGTTCTTCCTCCTCTCCTAATGGCATTAGCTTCGGTGGAGTTAGCCCCTGCTTTTGCTTAAGAATGAGTTACCGCCTTTCCGGCAACTTCTGAGTCAGGCTGGTTTAGTTCAAAACCGTAACCACCTTCGGTCTTGTCCCTCAACTTCTTAGTGTGAAGTGGATGTGGATGAGGACGGAGACCACTCATCTTCTTTCCAAAAAGGAAGTTGTAAAGCGAAAACCTATCGCATCTTCTATAAGAAAGTTCAGTGCTGTCGAAAAACCTCCGGAACTTGTTTTGAACTTTAGCAGGTACTGAGTAGAAGGCTGTAAACTCAGACCCTCACTCGAACTGGCAATGGCTGGGACCTTATCGCTTCGATTCGAGACTTAGTAACTCGTAATTCCATTCCTCATTAGTTAAAGAACTCCTTGGCTATGCTATTCGCCCTGCCCTTCTCTACTCTTCAAGAGTTCTATACCTGCTTGACTCACTTACTTAGAAACTGAAAGTCAAGTAGAACCCTTACCTGCTCGCACTCACTTACTCGTCAGAAAGGAAAGCATAACTTCGGACCTTCTATTGTTAACATCGGCTAGACAGTATAGGCTCTGGCAACTTTCAAAACCTCCAACAAGATTGTCAGTCAGCGGATGGTCCTACTATGACAAAGCTCCTTGTCTTCTCTCTCGCTCGGTCCAAAGCGTGGAATCATTTAAGCCAGTCTTTACCGCTTCAAAGGTCCGGGCTGGCTCCCTTCTTATTCGTATTATATCTAACAAAGATTTTCCAATCTTTCTAGCTTGACTGGACAGAAAAAACCCCTGCTACGTCGGAACAAGCGAAATCGTAATTAAGCGAGACATTGCCTTTTACCTTACCTCATTTCCAAGTTCCATTCTTCTTCTAGGTACTTTGCCCTGTGCCGTCAAACCCCTTATCAATGCTTTTACAAGATGTTGATTGCTAGCGGCTGGAAGGGACTTATTTCAACCCCTTTGGAATCGCAAGCGCACTTCCACATTGGCGAGCTCCCTCGGACACAAACTCTCTGCCGTGTTTGCCTATCCCATGCCATCCTTTTGACATAACACTCTCGGCTGCCCTTTATTTCTTCTCTCCTCTCCTTGGTTGTCGATCAGTGGTAAAGCGGAATCCCTTTTGTTTGCTCCATGGGAAGATTGGTCGATTCTCTTTCTCTTTAAGTTCAATATTGGCACAGGTAGAGACAACTAATATGGAAAAAAGGGACATCGACGACATCAACACCGACCTTTTCTTTATGCAATTCGTCATTCGGCTGGAGTAGCATGCAGAGGTAGGTGCATGGCTGAAGCACTCACCATAGGTATACTTCCACCTAGTGAGAAAATGTTATACCACGGCATGTAATTATGAATTGAATGAAAAACCCACCTTCATCAAGTGGTTTGCAGGCTTGGTCCCAAGCCACCGTGATAGACTTTTGCTTTTTTGGGATTTCCCGACTAAAACAAGTTCCTTATTCTGGCCTTAAAATATTGGATAAGGGAAGAGGGCCATCAGCTGGATCTCCTGGTGATCGGAGGTCTACTACTGGCTACTGCACTCTTATTTGAGGCAATCTTGTCCCTTAAACAAAAGAATCGTCTTTTTCAATCTCATTGCATCTACTGACCCCATTCGAACTTTATTACTTACGAAGAATCTCAGGTTTACTACGATCTCGCTTCTGCTGTCTTGGTTGTAGGTGTCGGGGCCAGGGCTAGAGCTAGCAAGGGATCCCTCTATCGTTGATCGCAGGTAAAGGAAATCCGCAATGGTTGACTTTGGGTCGCTTCGAAAAACAAAGACCTGAACTTACTCTAGAAAGAGCCAATAGTCTTGGGTCATGCCATTTTCCTAAAAAGATGAGCTTAATCAACTTCTAAAGAAATGGCCGTGGGGCAGGGAAGAGAGAAAAACCGGTTCGGTTGGTAATCATTTGATCCGGTCACCGCGATCACAAGATCGGTCTATTCGTGTGCCACACCACATACGTGCGCCCTCCGTAAGTGAGCTTGTGTAAAAGGAAAGAAAGATTTTTTTAGTGTTCACCTTTGATTGACTGCTGAAGTGACTCATTCTATCTTTCTAGCTCACTTGAGAGCCCAGTAGGCATCATTAGAGTTCTCTTTCTTCTCTTCTGAATACGTGGGGATAGCAAAGCAACCTATTAAGGTAATTCACCCGCTCGATGAAGATAGATTAACAGTAGAATAAGCCCTTGGAAAGCCTTTAAGAAGGTCTGGGGTATAATTGGTTAGGCACGGACTTCCATTCGCCTTACTTTATCGAGCCTCAATTAGTCAAGGAGCCTGTCCGTCCTTATGCTTATTAAGTGCGCGCTTGCTAGGCAATTCATTAAGCAACCACTGTTGTAAAAGAAAGGGCCCTCTTGGTACGCTCAGTCGAAAGAAAACCCTTGGAATGCCATCCCCCTGTGCACGAACCCTATTCAGCATCCTTCATTGATATGATAACGGCTCACTATGCGATAGGAGAGCTTCTAGAATAACTTAATGAAGGCAATGCCACAGCATGAATATCAGAACTGTAGGTAGACCGTGGATCATCTGAGTGAGGTGATACCGTGGAGATAGACTCAACATAAGGTCATAGACCAAGGAGCATACTGATCCCAACCTGACGAAGGAGTGTTAGCCGAAGCTGCATTAGTCCAAGCCGTACCCTACCATCCGAACTTGTTGGGCTATCTTTCTCCATTGACAGACATGGTTCAAGGTGACAGGTAGGCTTCCAATATCAATAGATATGACTCAAGCTTCTTCTTTTCGATCTGGTAGGAGGAAGGAGGGAGAAATGATCTACCGCGTAGTGGGTAAACGGTGGGTATCAATAGTGTTCTTTTCTACCTAGGTCAAAGGGGCATGCCGCTATATATGCTACACTGAAGTATGCTCCTAGGTAAGCTACTGGCTTTGGATCTGCCTCTCGAGCACGAGGGTCGTCTTCATCAGGCTATCGATCACGAGCGGAAGACTCTGTTGAATCACACTCACGAGAATCCGGGAATGGATCTGGCTAGCGGTATGTATCTCTTGCTACCGCGGGCTATGGATCCGTCTTTACTGGCATTTGGTCTTGATATTCTTTTTATATTTGTATGTATCTGAATCAATGTACTCTACTGAAGCAACTGGTTGCCTACATACGTGATTATGCAGCTGGCCCAGGAAGAGGCTATACTGCTGACTCTTCCGCTGAAGCGACAGAACCAACTGCATAGACTGCATAGTCAACAGAGGATTGGATCAATGGCTAAGGGTGCTTGGTAGCATGGCCCGGCTTATGCTGGACAAGATCGTCTTCAAACATATAATATTAACAACAATTTACCATTGAATTTGTTATCCAATTACGAAGAGGATAGTGCTTTCAGACGGGTTTCTCAATCGTGCCCAGAAGCTTATAACCACGAAAGCGGCAGTTAAGAGTGCATCCTTTTATTCATACTACGGTATGGTTCAGTGCGCTATCAATCCAGCGAAGCAGTAGCAAGAAAAAGGGTACCAAGCAAGCAAAGAAAAGGAGCCAAAGCCCGTCCCAGTCAGTTGCGAGTGTCTGAGTGCGCAGTTCCTTCTCTTCGGTCAGTGCCTTTGCATGTCTTAAGCATAGTAAGAGAGATTTCTTTATGAATGATTTCGAGATGGCAAGAATCCAAGCTTTGGAAATAAGCCAATCATAGGCTGCACATTCATATTCAATATGTTTACGAATAGGACTAGTTGCTTTTAGGCGAGCTAGCAGATGAGCTAATTTATCCCTCTACAAGCCAACCCGGGCCTTCTCTCTGCTTGGAATAGCTATCTTTCACAAGCAGGATAACTCCATTGTTAGGGATCCACTAACCCCTTTAGATCTAACGCCTTTGCCTGTGAAAGAACTTTTTCTTTCGAATAGGGGTGCCCGAACCCTGTATTCAATCTTTTTGTAGGTGTAGCATTGAACAAGAAGCTTCTCCCGCCTCATTTTCTTGGTACGCTCAGGTCACACTCTCTTTGTCTGCTGCTAAGGTTGACTCCTTTACCAAACCAAATAGGTAAAAAAATTCCGTAGTAATTCCTAACTAAGAAACCTAAGCTAAAAGCGCAAGTGGAATGTATCTATAGTCGGCTTTGCCGCTTCACAGCTCCACAATCCCGCTTCTTATCTAAAATAAAAGAAGCTTCGCAAAGCGCACTCTCAGTCCCACTCGTTGCCTGCTTCAATCAATCGTCTTTCTGCTTGTGAAAATGGAAACGTACTTTATTTTATTAAGGCGGATGCCCTGCCGAGTGGAGGAGAGATTGTCGTACTTATGGGGAAAAAAAGTGACTAGCCCTGGTCTGGAAGTACTGAGAATACTGAAGACGAGGTATCATATCGTATCTGTTGACCGGACTAGTCTCCTCCCATCTGGGCTCTTTGGCTGACATATCAAAAGGGTAGGATTCAGCTTCCTCGGTAAATGTCTTGCAAAACTAAAAAAGAAGTTTGATAGGCATCTTCTATTCATATCGATTTGGGTTTTTCTGCACCATATTTGGATCTGCCTCTTCTTCGATCCGGAATTCCCAGCAAATCCTTGACTCCTCGAATACAATGGGATTTCACACCTGGCAAATCTTTCACTCTACCCCCTCTTATTAAGACCGTAGAATGTTCCTGCAAATTATGACCTTCGCCTGGAATGTAAGCAAATATATCATGTCGATTGCTTAACCGTACTTTGGCTATCTTACGTAGAGCTGAATTAGGTTTTTTCGGCGTTCTCGTTGAAACACGTGGGCATACTCCTTCCTTCTGGGGACATTGATCCAAAGCTCGAGTACGGTCCGTGCGCCGTTTTTCTTCTCTACCATGACGAATCAATTGATTTAATGTAGGCATCGCTCTTTCCTTTGTCCAAAACCCCGATTATTGCCCTTTCAGTACTTTTTACTCCCGATCCAAAGCACCCCTTTTCCATTCATAGAGAGATCCAATCGTCAAAATCAATAAAAAGGCCATCATGGACCAAGATCCAAACAGATCAATCTTGTTGGGAGGTACTGCCCAAGGAAAGGAAAAGGTGACTTCCGGATCAGGAATAATAAATAAAATGGAAACAAGATAAAATCGTATATCAAAACGACTTCTGGCATCACCGAAAGGATCGAAACCACATTCGTAGGCCGACAATTTTTCTGGGTAGGTCGAACTATTGGAAGCAAATGGAAAAGGAACACCGAGTGGGATCAAAGAAACTAGCGGACTGATCACTAAATAGATAGAAATAGGTGCAAATTCTGACATCACCACAGCCCACTTGGTTCTCTCGCTCCTTGCTCGCGGAGCGGCATACCGACAAAAAGAAAGCACCTGATTATTTCAACAATTTATCAACCACCTTTTTGAAGATATCGCTCCCACTGCCCTCGCTTTCTAGCTCGTCTATGAGCTTAATTAAATATAGCAAATCTCTTCCCTTTTTTGGAACTACTTTAGCAAGCGCACAATTCCACTTCTGGTGGTGTGCTTTCAGGTCTTCCCCTATGTAGCGTAGCACTTTCGCCAACGTGAGCCAATGACCACAATAGAGCGCTTCTTCCCTTCTTTTTCTTTCGGGATCGTCGTCCTCGTTAGAACTAGAGGCAGAGCAAAAATGCTCCGATCGCCAGAGCTTGGAAAAAAGAAGGGATTGCCTTTGCCGTTTTTCTTCTGTAACAGCAACAGCATCCCAAATGGCATCCCGCGAGACCTCCCCTTCGACCGAAAAGGAAGAAGAGGATTCGCCGGGCAAGGGCCCACCGGTTCCCCCCCGAAAGGCTCCCAGGTTCGTTGTTTGAGCAAAAAAAGGCATTGGGAGTTCTTCTGTAGCGGTTGGTGCCACAGAAGATGAGCATGTTGCGGCCCCAACAATATCCCGCAGATGGGTATTGGGCGGCACAACCATTCTATTGTCCACTTCCATTGTAGGCAAGTGGTTTCATTCTTCCATTTCGAAGGATGGAGGAACTTGCGGTAGCGCCTCTTCTACCGCACTTAAAAACGGCTCTCAGGCCGAAAAAAGCTCATTTGGAAACATTTCTTTGTTCTTTTCTAATATCTCTATAATAAGCACTGTGAACTATCCGCTTCAAAAGGATAGTGGGTTGAAATGGTTGCATCGAGAGTTCCGTTTTTGGTGGGAGGACTTTTAAAACAAGTCTTCTCTTCCTTATATTACCTTCGCGTTAATAAGGGGAAATAAGAAGAGCTGCTCGCCGATTGCTACTAAGAACCTAACAGAACTTTGATCTTGACTTCTACATTATATACGAAATTCAAACTTTTGAAGGGTCCGAGACCACCTCTGTCACGGCTTCGATATCATCAACAGGACGGATAATGGATGTCAAAGTAGATTTTCGGACTCGCTTGGCTAAGACAATAATCTTAGACAAGGAGAAGAACGACAAATACAATTGCACAAAAATATCAGCTCTGTCATCCTTCCGTAATATCAATCTTCTATGGTTTAATGGGATGATACGAGGGTAACCGCTCCTAGTGAGAGAGACTGGCACTGGTAGCAATTCGGGTTTCACCTTATCGCCAGCATAGGCCTTCTGCAAAGAGGCCGCACACTGCTTTAAATACAAAGCAACGTGCAACCACCCTGATTTCCGACCTAGCCCCTCCGGTCTTGCCAATGCGCTTGTCAACCGAGTCTCAGTGCTCTCACTTGGATATTGAACGAATCTACTCTCTTTAAAGAGATTCAGTACTTGCTTCCGGGGAACAAGACCCTACTTCGTCCTAAGGCTCTTCCATCTATCCTAAACTATTGCCCCTGTCCTGTCTCTGTAATCGATCGAAGGCATTCTTCTAAAGATCTACGTTGGACCCGGGATTCATTCTTATTCTCCCGTTCTGATGCATACCGCGGTAACAAAAAAAGGTCCCTCTTGGACAGTTGCAAAGAAAGGTAACCGAAAATCCTTCTGCCGTATCACCTTAAATACGTGATGGTCGTTTTCCTTGAAATTTCTATTAAAGAGAAGGCCGGTTAGAAAGCCATGCTAGCCGTTTAGTTACCGGCCGGCTAAAAAAGGTGTGCAAGGGGCTTCGCGCTTTCACGCCGCTTTGCAAGCAAGTTGATTAGCTAACAACTTCCAGCGGCCTCGGTTCCACTCAAGGATCTCTCTCACGAGAGGCAGTAAGAGCTTCACTATAGCAGTGAAGCAGTCAAGCAGTGATAGCTCTACAGTATACCTTTCTTCATGTATTTGGCTCCACTCGCTCTCTTATCTCGTTTCGTATACTCCACTCTTTCTTTTATCTCTACTAGTAGTAGAAACGAGTGGAAGCAGGTCATTGAGGATGGTCAAAGCAATGGAGTTTTCCGAGGGGAGCAGAGAATTCCACTCCTTGATTAGGAGGTTGCAGCCTTGATTATGAATAAGCCGTGAATATTTATAGTCAGGAGCGAGGTTACGAGCTGGCAGAGACAGAAAGGGCACTGGTGACTAGTTGAAGGTGTGCTCATTCCCCGAGAAAGGAAAGATTACTACCTGAGAAAGAAGCTGACGGACTACGAGTCGTCATATTCGACCTTGGGCACGGGTATCTAAGATTCTTTCCCGAAGGAATGAGTCACAAGGTTCATTGTAAACCCCAACGACACGACAAAGGAAGCCAAAAGACATGGTAGCTAAGGAACCACTGATCCCATGGATAAAACCAAAGGCAGAAGGGGTTGAGACCTTTTTGGATACGAAATACAGAAAGACAAGGTGGAAAGAGACTATTTTAAATCCACTTAGGGAACTATGAAAAGTCTTTCTTTTTTCCTCTACGGAAAGGCCAGCCATCGGATCTCTTCTCTGAGCTATCTCGGATTCGGATCTTAGAAGCAAAGAACTTCGGGTCAAAAGGCCTAGGAAATTCGGGCCGTGGTATCAGATATGGACGGATGCCATCTAGTAGGAAATCTCAAATTGGTCTCCCTGAACCTTCTATCGCGCCTGGTCGATTCATTCTTTAGCTAAGGAGTTATTGATCCACTTCCGAATTGAGTCCCGCGGGTTCAGTCAGCCCTCAACTCTCAAGCAACGAAGCGAGACTCCATACGTCGAGGAAAGAAGAACTAAGGGATCGGACATGATGCTCGTGCAAACAAAAATGAGTTCTTTTTTTTTACTCCATATAGGGGAATTTTACACGAATGCCTTTAGATCGAACATTTTGAGGTCTACTTTTTAAGTATTTCGTATAGTTCGATAAAAGAGCTTTTTGAGTGGCTATAACTCGGCTTTTGAGCATGATTTGAAGGGTGAACCTAATGTTATGCTTAACACATCCAATTCGATTCAAAGGCTTAGATCCTGGACTCTCTTCCGTCTGGCGTCTTCTGGAGAAATGGTACTAGCGGAATTCCGAATCTAGAAAGAGACATAATCAAAGCCTTGAAATTCATTCTCCAGCTTCCATTGCGTACCTTGCATTTCGCACACCTTTCACGCATAGCTCCTTCTCTCGCTTTCACCCAAGGACCAGTCCATCACTCCTGCGTGGAGGAGCCTGATCGATTCATCCAACAAGATCTCTATATCTCAGGCATAGCAATAGGTGCCTCGCCTCCGCTTTGCTTGCCTCCAGAACTCCGCTTAATGATAGGTCTCTGCGTCTCCTTCCCCCGTCTCTTCCGTCTTCTGCCGATGACAAGAATTCATGCTTTATGTAAGGAGCTCCTTTGTAAGCTGATCTTGTCCATCGTCCTGATCTTAGGGATTTCTAGGAAGAATAGTTGTTTAATTCAATATGGACTGTCAAAGTCTGGGCGGAAGCTCTTGGAGGTAGATGTACTACCATAGAGAGTGCACTAGAGATCCAATCTCGTAAGATAAGAGAAGTAATGCACAAATGTTTAAGAAGAAGCTAGGCCTTTCAAAGGACTTCCTTGTTCTAGCCATCTCGAACATTTACCCAAGGAAAGACTTGACATCAGTTAGTGTAACTAGTAGTTTCATAGTTGTTACGAATGGAGTTCAAAATGAGTTCTGGCTTGGTTGTTTGTTAACTGATCGATGGTCAAGTGAACTAAGGGACTTTTTCAGTGACAATTGTACGTAGTTTCTAAAAGTAAGATAGATTTCTTACAGTAATACGGATAAGTAATGAAAGAAAGAATGCACTTCTTCATGGTAGGAGAACTGTCGATCTAAAGGGGGAAGGAAAAAAAGCCCGATACCTATCCTTACCCTGCTGGACTTCTCTTTTCTATTTAGAGTTATCAATATCTCTTGCTGGGCAAAAGAACCGGGTCAGAACAACCTCAACTTTCGTTTCGATTGGTTCTTGGGCATAAAATGAAGATAGGTCTGGACCACACCTAGGCTAGCGCGTTGGTTGAGAATACCCAGGCTGTGGAGATCTTGCTCAATCATTTGGGGACAATCTTTCGTCCTCAAAAGGTCGGGTTGTCTCCTATTACCGAGATGAAGTAGTCTCAGAGCTAGTGTCAGGAGAAGACATCCGTTAACAACTACTTCACAGGTGAGTACCTTTCGAAGATGAAATGAGGGAATAGAGCATTAATAGAGGAGACTATAGTACAAAGAGCAAGCGAAGAGCTACCAGAAGTGCTAGCAGCTGCTAGGAGCAATAAATTCTTTTCTTCTTCGACCCCCTTCTTGGATGTGTAGAGGCTAGGAACTTCCTTCTAACCTATCCTAGGGCAGGTGCGATAAAGCTGTCAGCGCTTACTTAGTCGAAGATCGAAATCCGAAGTCCCTCCCTTTCTGATCCATTGATCCCGTGAATCCGCACATTGACCCGTGAAAGACCGCCTTTTTGCCTTCTTAACTCCGACTCAAAAGCTAGGGTTCCAAACCTTGTAATGGATTTTTTAAGACTTGGGCTCCTAAAAGCCCTGATCCCAGGCCCGGTCCCGAAAAGGAAGTATCAAAAGGAAGATGCAAGAAGGCTCAAGGTCTACCTCCTAAAGAATTTAGTCAATTGGTTGGTTAACCAGTTGCAGATCAAGCAGTCCCGGACTATATCTTATGTAGTTTCCGCTTCTACCTCTACAAGAGAGGAGTTACGCCCGGTCAAGCCATTGGAAAGAGGGACTCTCTCCGAAGAGAAGGCAGAGTCGTTCATTCAGAAATATCAACCCCAAACTCTTTTACCATTCTAGCGTACTGAAGAGCCACCACTTCATTGGCGATAACTATATCATCGCCTAACAAAGCGTAGTCTCTAAACTGACCCTGATGCCCTGCTAAGTCAGCCGCCATCCACACCATAACATGGTGGGAAAGCGAAAACAACGCCCATGAAAGGTAGTAGCCTAATGTAATGGCTGCCTGGCGTTGAAGGAAACTACTCGAGGAGAACGTTCGAGAGCTATGTGTATTGCTCGCTCACTCCTTTTATACAAGGAAAGGACAGATAAGGATACTAATGTTAGAAGCGTGTCCATCCTAATAGAAGCGTGTTCCTAAACTACTATATCCGTGGTTTCCCTAGCGAGAGTTGAATAGCTACTCCTACTATAAGACTAGAAACTGGAAATCGACTAGCACCATATGCTATCCCGAACTCGAACTAGCACGAGAAAAAGGAAAGCGACAACTCTGACTCTTACCCTTGAAGTCACTTCGTGAGCGACTAACTCCCCGCTTCCAATCCCGGTGATAACTCCACGCAGCTCTCGTTACACAAAACCCCGCAACAAGTCTTACAGACTTTGGGTGAGGTTTGGAACCCTTCAACGTGCTACTAAGCTCTTCGATCATAGCTTTGGCAGCACGAGTAATCTCAGCATTTTCCTGCATTAAGTTGTCTAGCTGTTCGCTAAGGTTCCCGACATCAGCTTCAACCTTGGACGTGCGTTCTTCCAATCCAGCAATGCGAGGTTCTAGCCAGTCACCTGCGGCATGCTGCTTGGATTTGCTAGTGAATCAGATCTTTGGCTTTACCGTGTTACTATTCGGAGAATGGACTCTGTTAGGGCTCTATCTTAAGTCAGTCATTTCTACCAGGTGATGTCGAAGCAGACTTATTAAATAAGTTTAAGAATCTGAGACAAGGTTGTTTTTCTTTTGTTATCTCTATGAGAGAGTACATGGAGGAGTTTAACCTATTGTCTCTACGATATAGAGTGAAGGAGGGAGACAAGAGGCAATATTCGAGCTGACTTTTTCTGAGCACGAATTGCATTTGCGTTTGCTGGACAGCGTAGAAGCAGCATACCGTATTGCTTTGAGGGTCGAAGGACCTACTGGTTGGTTCAGCCAAGAACCAGAAACCGAATGAAGGAAGCGAAGGTCAGAGTCAAAATATGCCGTGGAGAAGAGCTTACTTACTTATGAGCAAAAAGGGAGTAGCGGAGAGAGACGTTCCCGAAAGGCACCTATCCGTGGGAGACAGAAGATGAATGGGGAGCCGACTATAAGACAGATAAAGGAGCAGGCTGGAGCGGGGCTTTAGGAAGAAGGGGGCCGGAGATGGACTTGGATGATGGAAAAAGCGGTCTTCCTAGCTTGCTCCAATGCTTGGCTTAGTGAATCAGTCAATGGCAAATTGCTAGCGATCTCAGAAGCACAAGGAAGCAGAGGAAAGAAGGTCAGCCGGAAAAGGGGGTTGGAGACCCCGGAACGATGTATGAAAGAGACTATGGAAAGCTATCGAAGTGGACGCTGTTTCTTATGAAAAAGCCCTCGATGCTGTGTGAAAGAGCCAAAATGATTTAGCGTTTTAGCGTGGAGAGAGGACTGACTTTCGGGTGAACAAACGATTTCAGATGCTGCGACCATGGCCTGATTTTACGTAGTTCCGTATATGGATTCTGACAAGTGAATTTAATCCATTTGCTGATAGATAAAGGATAGGAACCTACCTATCAGAAGAGGTTTTAACTAGAATACGAACAAGATAAGAGGATGCCCCATTAGAAAGAAATTAGAACATGAGAATTGAGAAATCGATTTAAAATCAGTCTTCCCCCCGGGCTCAACATACGGCCTTTCCAACCAGCGAGCTTCGCATGGACCTTATCCACCAAATGCTGAAAATACAAGGCCTTACGACGCCCTTTAAATAAATTCCAAGGCTAAGAATAATTGAAAAAAGAACATCATGAAATGATAGTAAGTAGCTCACCAGTCAAGTGAGAAGAAAGGGGAGGAGGTAAGGAAGTGAAGTAGGTCAGTCTCAGTCAAGTAGTTAGCATGTTCAGGATAAACTTCAACGATGGGAAAGAGAACTACAATCAGTCTACGAAAGTAAGGTTGTTAGCTGGTGAAGTAGTGAGCCACTCGCGTAACGGTGTTAGGAAGGGAAGGTGTGGATCCTCATTCCCACTCCCATTTCCAGCTCACCGCTCCTTTGGCACCATATCCCCTATCTCGTAAGCAGTCCATTAGCTGTGCATTCGGTAATCATTCCAAGGTGGTTAGCATTCCATCATCAAAGCCTTTCTCATTCAACTGTACCCTAGGAGAAGTCGAGGGCCTTCAATTGGTAAGTAGATCGAGGAGATGGGGATTAGTTTGTGTAAGCCTTCCCTTCTTTCTTCAACTAAAGAACTGGCTTTCACTCCTAACGCTTCCTTCATTGCTTTCTTCATGCCTTGACTTCCCGAATCAACCCATGCAATTACTGAAAGCTGACTTCATGCTATTCTTGAAAGCACAGTGGAATTAAGGTATGAAAGGATTGAACCAGAAGAAAACGTCACTCCTCTTAGTAGGTCAGTAGGTCACTCACTCTCTTCATGGTGCCTGCTTCGGGAGATTGACCACAGCTGATTCCGTACTTGCTTGTTAGGCAGTCGATTTGGGAAAGAAGAAAGAGATGAGATGCCAACAATAGGTAAATAAAATATAGTAACTTACTGGTACCCCTGTCACTCTTGTTTTGATGCTTAAATCAAGGCCTTTCTAAAAAAGAAAGAGGTCTGATGTGTCACTAGCCGAGTTAGAGGGCTAACTTAACCTTCAATAGACTCTTTCTGCAAGGAAATGACATAATTCTTTATTAGAATAAGGAAAATGCATCGATTGTTACAGAATAGGCAGCTGTGAGGGGGATTGGACAATAAGGGCTTTGCGCTTTAGACGGTCTTGTCTTTCTCTTTGTGCAAATCCAGTGCTGGTGTCGAAGGTTTAGCCCAGCCCAGTGAATCAAGCAATTTCATCAGCTCTTGAAGCAATAGGAGTTCTTGGTGTAACCGCAGTTGAGTAAATATCCGCCGTGGTTGAATCACTAAGCTGTGGTAGTGCTGGAGTACTCCTATCCGCTTCTGGTGGTAAAAGAAAGAAAGAAGACAGAACAGCTATTTCATCAGCTCTGGGACTTTCAGGCAGAGAAGGAGCCGGTGGAGTCAGTTAATCTGATTCATCCTATAATAAGAAGAAGATTGATGGTAAAGAGAAATGAGATTCTCTTACGCAATTCTCTATTTTCTTAGTTTTCTTTGTACCGAACCCAGGGTACAAGAGAGAAGGGAGGGTGGACAAGAAAGAAAGGGAACCCTTAGCCGCTACGGCAATGGGTATAGACCTTTTACCTCCGCTGCTTACCCAATGCCTGACTTAGACCACAAGAGAACTCAAGGCAAGGAACTTTCATTCGGATATTCATTTTCAAACTAATGTCACATTCTCTTATTTAGGAACTTCACTAAGACGTTTGGGAAGGCGAAGGGATTCGGTTGTGAAAGAAGGGACATCCCTTGACTCAACATATGTAGCGGCATCGAGAGGGGGATTACCGAAGCTAGATACTTCCTCACTGGTAATGAAACTCGATCCAAGGAAGAAGTAGGAAGGTAAGGCATTAGCAAAAACGAGGAAGAATCACCGGGAAAGGAGGGTGAGCACTATACACTCCAGGTAGAAGTTGAGACTGCCTACGTACACAGATCTCTTTCTCTTTGGGTCTTTGGCTTAGAATCGGTATAACAGACAGATAGGTTACTATAAAAAAGACTTTGTTCCCTCAACTCCATAACTACTATGATATGCGATATGCTTGACTCTCTCGCTCTGAGCGCTATTGTTCTTTCCCACTCTTGAAAGATATAGATTTTTAGTATCAAATAGCTTGATCGGTCGAATGACCAGGAGGGGCTTGCTAAAAGCCATTCACCGCCTTTGTTCGGTAGTTCGATTCAGTACTTAGCATAGGATATGGCCTTCCTTTCTTAATTAGTTGAAGGGTTGCTTTATACTGATATTAATTAAGACAAGGTAGAAAAAAAGCACCAATTGGTCAAGCTCGTGGCGCGTAGTGCCCCAATAGTTATCCTCAATGTTCAGGCTGAAAGCATGATGGTACATTTGCTTCTTATCTCTGTGCGTCTCGCGCCATATTTTATTCTGATAAACATCACAAAGCCCACCCGGGGCGCATCTCCTTTGATTGATTTTCGAAAACAACCTAGGAGAGGAGATTAATCACCTCCGCAGAATCTCCTAAGCATGGTTGGTCTTTACACCTGTGACCTGAAAAAGCTTTCAGAGTCGCTCCGCGGTAATATCTTCCCTTTCCTTCAAGTAAATCTAACCGAGCCCAAGCTAACAACAGCCCTAAAGTTGCTGGATCTTATAGAGCGAGAGTAGTCTTACTCAACCGAAGACGCTCCCTTCCCTCTTCTCTTCCCTTAGAGATGTAGCTTCGAAGCAGCTCGACTGAGAGGAGGTGAAGAAGAATAGTTTCTCGTTATATGAGAATGGACTCAACGATTTCGAATTCTTTCTTGCGAGTGGAAATACTATTTTAATCATATGCCAATATATGATCATGAAATGAACAAAACCTACTTACTTGTGAGTACGCCCACTGACTGGTGCCAAGGAATGAATTCGGTTAGACTACGGGAATCGACGATCTTAGATCCCGGCGTCCGTCTTTACTTTATATGTAGATGTCTTCTTTCTGCTTCCAAAACGCACTCAATGACTCCTTGGCAATTCCGAAGAAAAAGCATGATGTCTAACGGTTAGCTCGGGCTCACTTCAAGGATCCTAGACGGGTACAAAGTAGGAAATCCGGTGTGTCATTTTCCCAATATGAGAGAAAGATTCGGCTGACTGCCTATCTTCTTTGGTTTTCTCTACTTTGCCCTACTCGATTTGCATCCTGGCTGAGCATCAAGAGCCTGCTTCCATAGTGGAGTCAAAGGTGGTAGGCTGCCAGCAGTGATCTTTTCTGCTTGGATTGAGTGTCAGTGTGGAGTAAAAGAAGGACCACACTCTGTCTAACCCGACGACTCTTCTGTGTAGTACATTTCCGAGTTTCCTTTGTTCATTCTGATGTATGTACCGAGTAGTCAATTGTTAGATTGACAGTCGTAGTAAACCTTAGTTCAATCATTGGAGTTAGGCCGCGGAGTGACTGGTGAAAACTCTCGGTCTAGGAATAGACTGGCAAGCAGTTCCATTATTAGCTACTAACATAAACTTCAACAAAAATCGTTTAGCGAAAGAAAGTAGCGGGACGTTCTAACAAGCGGGCAGAAAGATTCATTCTGCTCGTGAGCGTAATGGAAAAAAACTGGGCTCAAGAAGCGAATCTCAACCTCCTCAAGGAAAGGGGGAATTGCTTCCTTTGAATCGGAATGAAGAAGGTGAATCTGGTGATCTCTCTATGGAACCTTTCTCACTTCGACTTAGGAAAAGAGGCCAGGTTCGGCCAAGTATATTCGCTTGAAAGCCTGAGGAAATGCATGGCATTGACGAAAGAAAGGCTTGTGGCTGAAGGTTCATGTCATGGGACCAACCGTTGCTGAAACTGGACGACTGGACCTTCTAACCTTTGAAGACGAGAATTTCCCCCAGAATAGAGATCCTCAAAAAAAAGTAAGCGACTAGTGGATTGCTTCTCCCTTCTTATTAGCCAGCGGGTAGATTGGATGGATACCCAGTCCCAGCAATGGAATCATCAGCAATAAGACCTTCTTCTCCACCCCTTACGTTCGAGAGTCCATCCAATCGGGAAAGGAAGTCAGAGTCCCGGATTTATTTAGATTTCGAGCAAATCTTTCTTGAAGGAAAGGCGAGCCCCTTCTTAGGTTAAGGATTTTAAAGGAAGTTAAAGGAAGGGCGGGTCGGGACATGTTCCGTTGTTGGTTGTGTTCTAAAATCGATTCTTGTAGCTTGTAGTAGGTGGCGTTGGTCAAGCAGTGAGAAAGGGTTTCCACTGTCTTTTGAGCTTCACATAATAGGTGCCTACCCGTTCGCTTCTTGTTAGAGAGTCGGTTCTCTCTCGCCTATCTTGATCTCTGATCTAACAGGGAATATTTTAACTAATATTTTAACTAAAGGGGCGGGCTCAAGCTCTTGTATCGACTTGTTTGTGTTAAGCATCTTTCTCCACCCTTCAAACAAAGGCTTACCCCAAGCGCCCTTACCAAAGATCGAGAGAGGGCCTGGCAGCTACCATAAGTCAGAGCGTACTACGCCTTTTGTTTGAGCACCTGAGGCGAAGAGTTAGCACTACCTTGCTTCTTGACTCTTGCTTTCTCGTTCCAAGTATTCCACTCCTTCCTTTTGTTCCTTTCTCACCTTTTTGTCCTGTAAGTTCATTCTGTGTCAAAGAGAGAGATAGAATAAGGTAAGGCACCCAGATACCCTTAAAGTATCCGCTGATTGCTTTCATCCCGCCGAACCTCGTCTTGATGTTTTAAAGCCAAAAGAAGGAAACCAACATTAGACTCTCTCCGGCACCGCGTTCATCAAGCTTCAAAAACGAGATTCAATTCAAACAAAAGATCTTCACTCGGAGCAGACCCTGGGCCAATTACTGGCATTGACGAGAACGGCTTTCTAATTCAAGTTTCCGGTAAGCTACTTTACTTATTATTATGCTAGTGCTCCTCCCCCGAGAAGAGCTTTTGGTTTTTTCTGGCTGAAACTACGTCCGGCGTCTTCGAGGGGCTTTTCTTTCTCTCTTTTAAGAAATTTCTATCTCCGAACTACTCTTTCCCTCTCTTTAATTTGCAGAAGAGATCAATCATTATCTCATTCCTAGTTTTGCTAGCTTGGTAATCGGTCTCAAAAGTGGCAATTCCGATAATCAATGCAGAAAAAGCTCCATCCCTAATTCTAGGCTCCGCTCGCGATAAGTCCTCTGTCCCGTGCAGTTCCAGGCCGACCTCGCCAGCTGACATAGCAGTTGATTCGCTAGTATCTCGTTTTTGAAGTCCCCGACAGTTAGGCAGCCGATAGTGAGACCCACAGAAAGATTTCCGATAGGAATGAAGCCAGAGGTAAATTTGTAGCGGTGAGCAGAGAAAGATTTATGTGAAGCATTCTATGTCAACTGTTCCTGTTCCTCAACCCTTCGCTGGTTCATTCCTCAACCGCCGAGAGCTTCCGGAATAAGTGAGCTAGCTCGAGAGCTGCGAATCCTTAGATAGTGGCTAACTGATGAGAAGCCCTAAAGCCCTTATTCCCCTACGCTCGCCTTTCTTTCTCGCTCATATAGTTGAATTAGTCAAAGACGAATCTTCCGATTGTTACGAGCTTCTCTTCTTTGACTTCTTTTTTTCACTATTTTGTTATGTCTGAATTGTGCCTCGCTGATGATGGAAGAAAGAGGAAGAGTTTGGGACGGAAAAGCCAGCTCTTCAGACACGAATCTTCCTTTTCTCTGACATGGGAAAAGAGGCGGGTTTAGAGCGACAGTGAGACAGTTCGGTCCATATCCGGTGTGGGCGTTAAGCCGAGGCAGGCTCAGTGCCGAACAAATTCTGCTTTCATATGAATCAAATTGGATTTCATTGGCTGCTCCACATGTTTCCGACTCGATTCCTTCAAATGGGAAAGAAGTTCTTGGGGAGTAAACTTTTGGGTTTTCCCTTCTTTCTTTCCTTCTTAGAACGGTTAACTAATCAAGATCAAGGGGGGGCTGTGAAGCGAGTTCAATACCCCTGGATGACCCCCTACACAATCAAAGTCCATCCCGGGAGGAGCGAAAAAAGGAAGCTCTAGAAGATCCGGTGGAGAGCCCATGCAGGGTTGAGATCAGTCACCCGGGCAAACAACCCGCCCCCACAAGCTTCAACCCCCCAGTTGAATTTGGTAAATAGTTAGTGGGAACAGCGTAGCGATGGGAACGGGTAGGCACTCAGTAGATGCTTTCTTGTAAAAAAGCAATCCGAGGCGTCCCTGCTTTCTATTGTTGTGAACTGCTTCTCACAAACCCTGATCAATAAACCTACAAAATCCGTTTGCTAATTTATTCTGCCTAATAAGTAAACTATTTAATCTATCTTCCCTCGAACCGAGTTCTTGATCAACTCCAGTGCTTTTAGGAAAAGCATCTTATTGATCAGTTTCCTTCCACGAGAAAGGTTTGTTCTCGCTTACTTTCCTTCAGCATCGGACTTACCTTCACTCCTATCTTTCGAGCTTTTTCTTCCCTATCAACAAGAAGGAATAGCAATAAAAACGACTTTGTATAGAAGAATAGGCTGCTGCCAAGGCTAATCTGCTTGCCCGATGCTCTGTTCCTATCACGCAAGAAAGAACGATTTTTGAATTAAATCATGACCCACACCCCCATTCCACGCACCTCTGATGGCCAGTGGTCGGGCAGATGACCAAACCGCGCCTCTCGATCTGTGTATCCGAGAAGACCACACGCTCTCGCAGGATCCGATCGACCCTAGGGTTTCCTGGTCTCCTTTTCTCTCACACATCTGGAATGGATTAGTAAGACCCGGAATCTATGTGGACAACCTGATCGTGACCGGTAGCGACCTTTTTGAAAGGTTTGAAATAAAGCAGCTTGGAGAGTCCAGGTATTTTCTTAGAATAGAAGTATTGAAGTTAGCTTCTGGCATATATATATGTTTCACAACGTCAGTACGTCAACAACATGCTTGCTAAATTCGAAATGACTGGATGCAAACTGATTGGAACGCCGTTGGACGTCAATCTTAAACTAAGGCAAGAGTCTTCGGGTCTTCTTTTCTTCGGGTGATAACGGTATGACCAGAAACCAAGGAGTATTGATGTCTAGGACCGAAAGATGGGTGTAAGGATATACTCAGAACCGCTTTCTTTCATAACAGAGTCGTTATTCCCGGCTGGCATAGAAGTCTCTCGCGGGCGAAGGAGATGCATTTCTGGTACTAGTTGGTGGTATTGGACAAGCTCTCAGGGAATAATCTATTTCTTATTTCTGCCTTTCTTTCCCATGACGACTAGGAACAGGCAAATCAAAAATTTCACTTCGAATTTCGGACCTCAACATCCTGCTGCTCATGGTGTTTCACGATCAGTATTGGAAATGAACGGAGAAGTGGTAGAACGTGCGGAACCACATATTGGATTACTCCAGTGCGGCACGAAGCCGCTGATGCCGAGTCGGCTCCTATGCCGCTAGCTATGCCCTGCTTGGTCCCCCGACACGATAGAGGTTCCGTAACGCATCATGAGCACCGGGCTAAGGGGCGGTTGAGCAACTCAAGCGAACCGCCCTACCTTATTACAACATAGGGACAGAAGGGAGAGGGTTGTGAAGGTGGCCTCGTTATCCACACCGGAGGTCGGATGAATGGAGGACCGACCGACCCGGGTTTTCACGAGCGTTGGCGGGTTCTGGAGTGCCCGTCAAGGGCGCTAGCGCATGCCCCGGGGTGATAATCACCACCTGCACCTCACATCTCGGCACAGTGGAACGTGTAACCCGCCTGCTCTTCCATTCAACTACATTTGTTCCTGTACTCCATAGCCTAACAGAACGCAGCAGCGAGGGACAACCCGCCCATACAGCCAGCGGGGAGGATGGCACTACTGGCAAAGACCGTCTGGCGAAAACGCCGCAGGCGCGAAGCGCGGTAGGCCTGCGCCGGGGGAGCATAGCACATAGGGAGGAAGGGGAGCCCGGACGGTGGAAGAGCCGGGGGAGGCCAGGTCATTTGACGGAAATGGAAGGCTTTTCCCTATTAGAGAAGGCCCTATGGAGTAAAGGGAAGTGCATGAATTCTTGGAAAAAAGGAGCGAAGCAGCTCGACTTACAGGTGAGGAGCGAAGCAGCTCGACTTAACAGGAGAGGAGTGAAGACAAGGAAAAAGAAAAAAGAAAATTCAATGAATAGATAGAGTCAACGGTACGACAGACAGCGCTGCCTACACGCGAATCAGCTTCCGAGGTTGAGCAGTCTCAATTTCACTACAAGATTTGCGAATGAATGCTGGGCTGGGGGCCACCTCGAATGGCGTGAGCCGCATGCGGGGAGACCCGCACGTACGGTTTTTAGGGGGATCTGGTCGAAAGACCGGCCGGCGCCCACCCGACTAGAGGGACTGAGAAATTAATAGAGTACAAAACTTATCTTCAAGCTTTACCTTATTCTGATCGTTCAGAGGGCGATCGCGGGGTCACTGAATGAAGTCCTCCGTTTCTTTCGGAGGTGCTGACCCGCAGCGAGGCAGAGATGACTAAGTGACATATTCCATATGTCGACGACAACAGCATGTCGTAGAAGGAGATAACAGGTGGAGCCAACGATCCACTAAGACTAACCTATCTACAACTACATCCCCGAGCGGCAGTCAAACGGGGGCGTGAATGCGAGATGCCAGCGGAATGATCGGCCGGACAAAGGCTAGGGCTGCTTCCTTCCCAGCGCGTCCTT